AGATAAATTAGTTCAGGTAGTTATTCAAAGATTATACTTTATGAATAGATCAATTATCTAAAAAAATTAATTGAATTTATCATAAAATGCGTATAACTTATATAAATATAAATGTAAAACAGATATTATAGGTAAAATAATAAGTCCTATATTAGCTAATATTTATCAATTGGATTTATTTATGATAAAAATTAAAGATGAAATAGATTATAAAGGATAATAAATACAGAAGTTATCAACATAAATTAAGTAAAGTTAGTAAACAAGGTGAAAATTAATAAAATTAGCTATATAACTAAGGAGTATTAATAGAAACAAAAAAATGAATTAACTCGTAAATTATATTATATAAGATATGTAGATGATAGAATAGTAGCAATTAATGTATCTTATAAAGATTCTATATTAATTTTTAATAAAATTATTGTTTAAATGAGTTAGATTTAATATACAAAAAACGTATTTTATTTTTAGGAACTTATATTAAACATTCAAGTGTTACAATTACCCGCACCTTCGGTGCGACCTAATATATATGGTAAATAAATATCTTAGACATTCTTCTGGTTTTTTTTATGGATATAATTAAAACTAAATTAACTAAAGCTGGGTTTCTATTTAAATAAATAACCTAAAAAATATATAGGAAAATATCGATTTACTTAATAAAGTCCTCTACAAATAATACATTTAGCTAATAGTGTTATTAGATATTACTTAAATTATTATTCATTTACTTTTAATAAAGCTAAATTAACAGTATATATTTTCTATATTATTAGAGTTGTTATTTTACTCATAAATATAGTTTACCGACTAGAGGTAAAGTTTATCAGGCCGGGAAGTTTTATTAAAGATTTTTATAATTATAATGCTTATTATATACTTAAAATATTAAAACCAGATAATTATAAAATGAATATTTGATTTTTTCTTTTATCCCTTATATTTACTTATAAAGTATTTAATTAGCTACTGTTATAATAAATAAATAAGAATAATGAAAGATCTAAAACCTATCAAAGGTACTTTATATTATTTAATAAACTATAAATACCTAAAGATATAACTCAGAGATTTGTATCTTAATCTTAATAAAGGTTATAGAGAGCCGTATGATAAGTAAATTATAATGTATGGTGACTAATATTTGACAACCTTAATAGTTTGGCTAAGGGATCCATATTTAGTTCTATATATTATATTATATCTAATACCTTTTATATATCTTACTCTTTTTTATTACTTATTCATTAGATAATTATTTCTTTATATATTACTATATTATAATTATACATTTATATACTACTATTATAATTATATATTTATATACTACTATTATAATTATATATTTATATACTACTATATATTATATCATATCTTAATTAATATATTATATCATATATATTATATATCTTATTCATTCTTTTCTTTATTAACCTTTATTAATTGATACCTATTATTATCTTTATGTTTAATTAATTAATTAATTATCTTTAATTTTATCTATCTATCTATCTATCTATCTATCTATCTATTTAAATATAATGATAGCCACCCAGTGGGTGGCCATTAAATTATATATGAATATATTTATGAACCTCATCAATAACATATTATATATATAAATAATCATAATATATCTAATACATGTAAATATATAACGGTCATTTCTATAAATACATGACTATTATTAGTAAAATCATAATTATATATTCTTCATACACATACCATTAACATTATAGCTATACTATTCATATGAAAGAAATGTAAACCTGTTAATGCATAAAAAGTTGAACCATATACACCATCAGAAATAGTAAATTCAGAAAATATGAATTCAAATATTTGTAATATAACAAATATAATAATTAATAAAGTAGTAAATATGAAACCATATAATGTATCTTTTCTATTACTATTAATTAAAGCATGATGTCCCATAGTTATAGTAACACCAGAAGCTAATAAAATGATAGTATTTAATAAAGGTAATTCACTTGGTGATATAGCTTTTATACCTATAGGTGGTCAAGACATACCAATTTCCATAGTAGGATTTAATGATGAATGTAAATATGCTCAAAATAAAGAAGCAAAAATTAAAATTTCACTAATAACAAATAAATAAAAACCTTGTGTTAATCCATTTTTAACAGTTTTAGTATGATCACCTAAATATGTACTTTCAGCTACAACATCTTTAAATCATAATGTTAATACATATAAAATACTTATAATATTTAATAAAATATAATAATTATTATTTATATAATTATGAGCAGTTAAACCAATAGTTAAAGCTAAATTCATTAAAACAAAAGAAGTATATAAAGGTCAAGGAGATGGGCTTACTAAATGAAAAGGATGTAATTGTATATAACCTCTTATAGAATTAGTCATAAAAAGAAAAAAAAAATATTGATATATAAAATTTTTATTGAGTTAAATTGGAATTGAACCAATATGAATTACTTAAAAGGTAATTGTCTTAACCATTAGACTATTAACTCAAAATGCCTTCGGAAAGAATTGAACTTACACTAGTCGCGCTTCAAGCGAATGCTCTACCATTTAAGCTACAAAAGCAAAACAAGAGTAAGTAGAATCGAACTACTATTATTTGTGTTGAAGACAAATACTTTACCATTAAGTTATACTCTTATAAGTTATATAGGAATTGAACCTATGTTTTAGTTGTGTAAGAACTATGATTTTACCACTAATCTAATAACTTTTATTCCATATATGAATATTAAACTGCATATAATAATAAGAAAGCTATCATTAAAGCAAATAATCCACAAGCTTCTGCTAATGCAAAACCTAAAATAGCTTGAGGAAATAATGTTGAACGTAATGAAGGATTACGTGATGTACCATTAATTAAAGCTACGAAAACTAAAGCTATAGCTATTGATGATCCACCTAAAGCTAATGTTGATATTCCTGCTCCTATATATTTAGCTGCTAAAACTAATTGCATATTATTTCATTATCATACCTTTGATAAATATTCTTCAACTATATATATATAAATTATAAATAATATTTAGGTAAGGATGTATGGCTGAGTGGTTTAAAGCGTAATACTTGAGTTATTAAGACTTAATAGTCCACATGTTCGAATCATGTTGCATCCGTTATGACTATGGCGAAATAGGTAAACGCGATTAGTTTAGGTCTAATAAATTAAGGGTTCAACTCCCTTTAGTCATATTAATGTTTAAAATCTAAATATAAATTTATGACCTTTATTTACTTCTTTTTATCTTCTTTTACTTCTTTAAGTTCAAGATTATTTAACCAATTATCTAAACATATAATCTTAATAGCTAGTGGTTTATTAGCTATACCTACTTTATATGATTGATCAGAAATAAATGTATTTTATACAACTGATGGTATTGCAGATATTTTAATATTATTAACTGCTTATCTTATACCTTTATCAATTATATCTAATTGAAATAATATAAAGAACACATTATTCTTTGAATTAGTCTTTAATTTAGGTATAATTTTATTAATTAATTTTATGTGTCAAGATATGACTTCTTTTTATATTTATTTTGAAGCATCTTTAGCTCCTTTATTTATTATGATAGGTTTATATGGAGCTACTAATAAAGATAAAGCTGCTGATTATATATTAATTTATACATTATTCTCATCTTTATTTATGTTATTAGCTATAACTATATATGAAATATTATTAAATAATACTGATTATCAAGCTACAAGTTTATTAGTTTTATCTATAGATTTACAATGTATTTTATTTTTAGCTATATCTATAGGTATAGCTGTTAAAACACCATTAGCACCAGTACATACTTGATTACCTGTAGTTCATTCAGAATCACCATTAGCAGGATCAATATTATTAGCAGGAGTTATATTAAAATTAGCTATTTATGCTATAATTAGATTAATATTACCTACATTATCTGATGCTGCTATATTATATACACCTTTAGTATATGTTTTATGTGTTATAACTATAATTTATACATCAATAATAACATTAAGACAAACAGATCTAAAAGTTATTATAGCTTATAGTTCTATATCTCATATGGCTGTATGTATATTAGGTATATTATCTAATACATTAACTGGTATATCAGGTAGTTTAATATTATCTTTAGCTCATGGTTTTGTATCTCCTGGTTTATTTATTATTGTTGGTGGTATTTTATATGATAGATATCATAATAGATTAATATATTATTATCAAGGTTTATTAACTTATATGCCATTATTAGCTATATATTTAATTATATTAAGTTTCTGTAATACGGGTACACCATTATCTTTAAATTTTATCGGTGAAATGTTATCATTAACTGGTTCAATTAATAGAGCACCAATATTAGGAGCATTAGCTACATTATCTGTATTATTATCTGCTTCATATCAAATGAAAATAACAAATAGATTAACAGGTGGAATAAAAACACCATATATAAAATTAACATCAGATTGTACTTATAGAGAAAGCTTTTTAATGTTATCATTAATATTACCAACTATTTTCTTTGGTTTATTTCCTAATTATATATTAAATATAATATGAGAAGGAAGTAATTTAATGTATAAAATATATTCATATATATAGGTAAGATAGATAAATAAGATAATGAGTTGTAGACTAATTGGCAAGTCACCTAGATTTGAGCTAGGTTTATATATGTTCGAATCATATCGACTCAGATAAGTATTGGTAGCTTAAAGGTAAAGCCTTATAATGTCACTATAAGAGATGTCAGTTCGAATCTGATGCGATACGAAGGATAACTCGGTATTGGTAAACTAATCTACTTGCTACGTAGTTGCTTAAATAGCTATCAGCGTTCGATTCGCTGGTTATCCGTTAATTGACATATAACATAATGGTTAGTGTATAATATTACGAATATTATTATGTAAGTTCGATTCTTACTATGTCATTTAATAATAAAAAAAGGTAAGCAATATAATGTAATTGGTAACATATAAAGCTCATGCCTTTATTATAATAGTTCAAATCTATTTATTGCATAAATGAATTATAGCTCAATGGTAGAGCAATCCACTCATAATGGATGTATCTCAGTTCAATTCTGAGTAATTTAATTATAAAATTATTAAAATAAAGAGAACATGATGTTGGTTCAGATCTAATGCTATGTAGAGACATAACACATGCAAGTTAATAAATTAAGCGTTAAGGTGAGTATTATAAGATAATTAATTAATCTTATACAGATGTAGGTAATAGATATTTCTAGCCATGGAACTGAAGCCGATGATAAACGTCACAACGGCCACATTGATATAAATCAACTCTTATAAAGAGCAGCAGTGGGGAATCTTTGACAATGGTCTAACGACTGATCAAGTTATCTACGAGAAAAATATTAAAAAAAGAATTAATAAAAGATAAACTATAAATTTCTAAATAATAGTAATAATGATACTAATTATGAAAGAGTCCTAACTAAAATATGTGCCAGCAGCTGCGGTTAGACATAGAGGGCAAGCATTGATCAGAATGGCTTAAAGGATCTGTAGAACGTATAATAAATATAGAATAATAAAAGGGTAATAAGAATTAAAGTTAGAGGGATAAAATCCTAAGAAAACATTAAGACTATAAAGAGATTACTTAAAATTATTGACGTTGTGAGATGAAGGCTACGGTAGCGACATGGATTCGATACCCATTTAGTCGTAGCAGTAAACGATGAATACAATAAAAAGAAAAATGAAAATGAATAGTATTCCGCCTGACTAGTACGCTCGCAAGGGTGAAATACAAGACATTAGACGGTTGTAGTCCCAAGCAGTGGAACATGTCATTTAATTGGATGATCCTCCAAAAACCTTACCATCTATTGAATATTTTACAGGCGTTACATCGTTGTCGTCAGTTCATGCCGTGAGGTTTAATATTAAGTTATTGAATGAACGTAACCCTTTTCTAATAATAAAGATAAGTATAATTGTAAAATTATAGGAAGTAGAGGTTGAAGACTAATCATGATGACCCTAATGAGATGGGCTATCGACGTGTTACAATATTAATAACAATTAAATTAAGACCGCACCGAAGGTGCGGTCATATTAAGTAAAATTAAATATTAAGAAAAAGACATAGTTTCATTTATGGATTGTAATCTGAAATTCGGTTACATAAAGGAGGAATTGCTAGTAATCGTAAACAATAGAGTTACGGTGAAATTTTTTGCTACTTCGTACTAACCACTCATCAACAGCAAGAAATTTAATTTTGACCCCTGATCCTTATAAAATTTATGAGGGACTTATTGAGTTTATATTTAAAGGACTTGCTGTAAGTTGAAATACGGTTCGGTTAGGGGAACCTGATCGGGATTTATTTATTTATTCATTTATTTAGTTTATATCTCAATGGTAGAGAGATTGATTGATAATCGATAAATATGAGTTCGATTCTCATTAAACTAATTTATATAAAATGCGGTTATGATGAAATGGTAGACATATAACACTTAAAATGTTAGGATTAATATCGTGTAGGTTCGATTCCTATTAACCGTAATAAAGGGGAGATTCTAATGTTGGTAATTAGAGCTAAATTGTAACTTTAGTGCCTTTGTGCTGCGACTGTTCGATTCAGTCTCTCCTCATTATGATAACTATAGTTCAAAGGTAGAACAATTGTATGTGGCGCAATTTATCTGAGTTCAATTCTCAGTAGTTATCCTTTGCTTAGGTAGTTCAATGGTTAGAACAGATACCTCATATGTATCTAATATAGGTTCAATTCCTTTCTTAAGCTTAGTCGTATAAGCTAACCAGGCATAGCGTCCGTTTTGTAATCGGAAGGTGTGGGGTTCGATTCCTCAATACGATATTTTGACTATATGATCTAATTGGTTATGATAATACTACTTCACAGTATTTATATGGGTTCGAATCCCATTGTGGTTATAAATATGATAAAGATAGAATAAAAATAAGAGATATCTAAATATAATAAATAAGATATATAAATAATATGTAGATAATATTTATATATAAATAATTATATATTTATATAGATATAAGTTATATATAATAGTTCCACCTAAATAAAATAAAATAAAATAAAATAATTTAAGTAAATATATATATATATATGTAGAAATAATTATATATTTATATAGATATAAGTCATATATAGATATAAGTTATATATAGATATAAGTTATATATAATAGTTCCACCTTTTATAAATTTATTTAGGGATAAAAATGGTATATATAGATAGATATAATAAATAAGGGATAATAATCTAATGAATAGAAAAAATAGAAATAAGATAGAAATGATATGTATATAGGTATAGGTATAGGTATATATATATTAAAAGAGATATAAAAGAGAAAAAAGAAAAAAAGAAGTAAAATAGGCCGCACCTTCGGTGCGGGATATTATTTCAGATATAAAATTTAACCATTAAGATAGATAATTAATAACCGATATAAAATAATACTTTTAAAACTAATGAAAATCACGGGAAATAAATCTTAAGTCTTTAATATAATGGCCCAACTTAGCTGGGCTATAGCTATTATAATTAACATAACTTATATAATGTAATTTACGAGTTAACTAATTATAGTGATCTTAGATAAATATAAATTAATATTTAATTAAATGGTATAATATAAATAACTATCAGAACTAAATTTTATTCAGGGTTATCTAATATTAAAGGTCTTAATTACTTATAATCTTTAGATATAAATATAAGTTTACCAGGTATTATAATTTAAATTCAATAGGCCGCACCGAAGGTGCGGGATATAATTTCAGGTATAATAAAAGACATTTATTTAGTATTCAACCTTTGTATTTAATATTCTATGTTATTAGTTTTCTTCTATATCAATATTAAGCCGCATCGAAGATGTGGGAATAAATATATTCATATGTAGGTAGATATATATTATAAGGGAGTAATATGAAATAGAAAGATAAAGAAATAAAGAAGTAGATAAATGTAATAAATAAGAATAATATGTAGATATATATATATTATAAAGATGATATAGGTAAAACAAGGGTAAAGGTAAGTAAAAGAAAACGAATAACAAAGGGATAAAATTGCCACTTGTTGCTTAGATAAGTTTAATACCTTAGGGCTGATTATAATTACGGATTCTTTATTTATAATTTTTGTAATATATTAGATATAAAGGTAAGTTATAATTTATAATGGTATTAAGTGACAATAAGTTAATTGGTTAAACTCTGGTACTTCCAATACTATAATACGTGTTCGAGTCACGTTTGTCATAATGAACATTGTAATTCATGGTTGAATAGTCTGATTGCAAATTAGTTCTTTTAGGGTTCAATTCCCTCAATGTTCTATTTGATTTCAAGTCCATATTCATATACTTTGATTTATATAATTATATATATAGATTTAAATTTAACTTAATCTTGATATATCTAACAGATTGTTGCGTAATAGGTAACGTATCTACATTGGGTGTAGAAATATGGGGGTTCAAATCCCTTCAATCTGAAGATAAATAGTTAAAAAAATTATCCCTTTAATTAATTAATTAATAATGCCACAATTAGTTCCATTTTATTTTTTACATTTATTAACTTTTGGTATATTGATATTAACTATATTAATATATATAACTTCAAAATATTTATTACCTAATATTTTAAGATTATTAATAGCTAGAAATATAATAATAAAATTATAAAATTCTACCTAGTAGAGTATATATAAATATAACTTAGACCTTAATACATATAAGTAATTAAGGAAATAAAAAGTCTCATGTTTTTTTCACCATTAGATCAATTTGAAATTAAACCTTTATTAACTATTAATAATATAATAACATTAAGTATATCTAATTATATCATATATTTAATTATAGTTAGTTTAATTATATATGGATATAATATTATATTAAATAAAACTTATTTAGGTTGAAATAGATGAGGTATAGTTATATTATCTATATATGATACTATATTAAATATGATTAAAAGTCAAATAGGTTCACGTGGAGGTATATATTTCCCTTTAATATTTACTTTATTTAACTTTATTTTAATTGCTAATGTTATATCTATGATTCCATATTCATTTGCAATATCAGCACAAATAGTAGCTATAATATCATTAAGTTTAACTTTATGATTAGGATTAACTATTATAGGTTTAGTAAATCATGGATTAGGTTTCTTTTCTTTATTTGTACCTACAGGAACACCATTAGCTTTAGTACCAGTTTTAGTATTAATAGAAACTTTATCATATAGTTCAAAAGCTATATCATTAGGTTTACGTTTATCAGCTAATATATTATCTGGTCATTTATTAATGTTAATATTAGGTTCATTAATTCTTAATTTAATGAGCTCTTCTATTCTTGGTTTTTTTAATGGATTTATACCTTTAGCTGGTGTAATTGCTATAACTATATTAGAATTTGCTATAGCTATGATACAAGCTTATGTATTCTGTATTTTATTTAGTGGTTACTTAAAAGATGCTATTTATTTACATTAATTATAAAACCCTATCTATATATTCATATAAATATAAAATTAAGTATAATTATAGATATCTATTAATACAGGTTTATATAAAGATAATAATTATAGGTCGCATATAAGATATGGGAATATAAATGAATATATATCTTAGATTAATCTAGTTTTTAATACTTTCAATTTATTAATATAACGTCTTTCTAAATTTAAAGCACCTAAATTAATTTCATAAACAAAAGCTATAACTAAAGTAAATAAGAAGATAATTAAAATACTTAAACCATAAATACCATTAGTATAAGCACTAATAATATAAGGTAATATAGATGATATTTCTAAATCAAATGGTAAGAATAATATAGCTACTAATATGAATGCTACACTAAATGCAGATCTTGATTGTTGATATGAAGTAAATCCACACTCAAAAGGACCATCTTTTTCAATATAAGAATTAGATGTAGATATTAAATAATTAATTAATATTAATGCACATGCTATAATAGGAGTTAAATATAAATAAAATGTAAACATATTAAATAGTTATTAAATATAATCCTTCAGAAATAAATGGTAAAAAGATAAAGAAACATATCAATAATAATGTTATTGTAGCTATTATATATGCTAATGTATTATTTATATTACCTTCTACCTCTTTTATTGTTCTACTAGTTATTAATACTTTAATTATATTTGCATAATAATATGTAGCTATTACACTACAAACTATTAATATTAAACTTTCTAATATATAATTATCTTCTAATGCACTTATTAATATATATAATTTTGCATAAAATCCTGGTAATGGAGGTATACCTATTAATGAAAATAAAGCAAAAATCATACATATTGCTAATGTTAAATTAGGTAATTTTAATTGATGTATATATATTAATGGTGATCATATTGATATTGGTTTATTTATATATTGACTAGCTGTTAATATACTTAAAAATAATATTAAATGAGTTAATGTATATTGTATTATATATATATAAAATGAGATATCATAAGTTATAATAGATAATATTATATAACCAAAATTTAATAATCCACTATATGCTAATATAGTTTTTATATTTATTTGATATAATGGTTTATATGAACCTATAAATAAAGATAAGTAAAAAAAGATAATAAATATATGATAATTAAAAAAGATAACGTTTGTAAATATTCAAGAAGAAATAGATATTTTAGCTACTATACTAATATAAGCAGTAATATAAGTAGGAGCATAATTATAAACCGCAATACTTCAACGATGTAATGGTGCTAATCCCATTTTAAAGAATAATGCTATTAATAATATATCAAAATATATATTAAGATTATTATTAGATGATAATGAATTAAATATTAATAAATCTGATAAATTAGTAGTACCTGTTAATGAATAAATAAAATAAGTTGCTAATAATATAATAGCAGATGCAACACCACCCATTAAAAAATATAATAATGAAGCTCTTGATGCATTATATGATCTATTATGTAAACCAGTTAATAAATATAAAGAATAACTTTGTAATTCTATAATTATATATAAAGCTAATAAATCATTAACTAATGGAAATAATAATAAACCTATACTATTTGCTAATATTAATAATATTAAATATGGAGATAATAACGAAGTATTTTTATATATTGTATTTGTATTATATATTAATAAACCTATAATTAATAAAATGATTAAGATTATTAAAGGTAAATTATAAGAAGTTAAACTAAATCAATTATTAAATAATGTAAATCCTGGTTTTAAGGATATAATATTTATAGAATTTAGAAATAATATTAATATAAAACTCAAGACTAATATTCCTAATCTATTTAATAATATAGAATGTCCTATTATAGAACTATATGATATTTTATTATTACTATCAATTTTATTAATTGTAGTAGAATTGGTTAAAGTTGAAAAAACTAATAAGGTTAAAAATGATGAAAATAACATCTCCTATATTATATATTAGTTTGAGATATCATCTATATTATATCTTATAATTAACTACATTATATCTTATAATTAACTACATTATATCTTATTTACTTATTATATATTACCTAAGTATTATATATTATTTATATCATTTTATATTTATATAGATATTTATTATATCATCTTACTATACTATATCATTATTTATATATCATTATACTATACTTATACTATCTATATCATTCTATTATTATATCTATCCCGCACCGAAGGTGCGGCCTTATTATACTATACTCTTTATATTATTATACTTTTCTACTATACTTATTATATTATTATACTATTCTATTATACTATACTCTTTATTTTATTTTTTCTATTCATCCTTTAGATATTTATATCAGTATTAATAGGGATCTTTCTTTATTTCTTAATTTTATTTATATGATTGATTTATCTTTTTAACCTCCCCTCTTTTAGGTAAGATCAATAATATAAATACCTTTTTATGTAAGTTTATTTAACAAATTTTAATTTTAAAATGACAACAAGAAAATCAAATCCTTATTTAGCTTTAGCTAATAGTTATCTAATAGATAGTCCACAACCTAGTTCAATAAATTACTGATGAAATGTAGGATCTTTATTAGGTTTATGTTTAGTAATACAAATAGCATCAGGATTATTCCTTGCAATGCATGTGCGCCGTATATGTGTTCTTTATGATTCTATTAAGACCAGATACTATTTTGTTAATATAGTAGCACCACTTGGCTTAGATGTAGTGGGAAATCACTCATTGAACTTAGCATGTCAAGAAAAGGTAAGATTAAAATTGAAGCTATTAAGTTTAAAATTATCAGGTGAAGTTCATACATTATGGTTAAAGCTATACTGCTTAAAGATAAATCTCCAATCGTACCAAGCGGGATACCTAACTCTTGATAGTAATAGGAGTAGTCTGTACTATGATGGTGTAGGAATGCATGACAACATCAAAACAATGGAACAGAGATGTAATGATAATATCATTATTAAGGAGATGAGTTATCAACCTAAGTGAATAAATATCTTAAATAAAGAATGAATTACGGTATTCACTAAGGATAGTAATATCTATGTGGAAGGAGGACTTGATAAATCTGTACCTTATATTAAGGTATATACTAATTTTAATAGATTAGGAAATAATAAAATTATACAGAAAAGAAGTCCAGCAAATTATAGTTTAAGACATTATAGTACAAGTTCGGAGAACAATAATAACGTCTTAATGAGTTTAAATAGTCTTAATGATTATGTTAAAAAGAATCCAAATACAATAATAGATAGAAATTTATTTAATAAATATATTTTAAATAAAGAATTATTAATATATGCGTATAAAAAGTTACGTAGTAAACCTGATATGTTGAAATCTAGAATAAATCCAACAACATTAGATTGTTTATCAGATGAAGCTTTAGATATGATATTATTAAGTTTAAAATCTGGTAAATTTAAATTTACTCCTGTAAGAATGATATCTATTAATAAAAGTAAAGTATCATTAAGTTTAGGTAACCTAAGGGATAAATTAGTACAAGAAGTTATAAGAATAGTATTAGAAGCTATTTACGAACCTTTATTTTCTCATAATTCATATGGATATAGAAAAGATAAAGGGTGTCATACAGCATTAAGAGAAATATTAAGCAAATTTAGAGGTTGTACTTGATGAATAAAAGGTGATATAGTAAATAGTTTTGATACTATACCTCATAATAAATTATTATATTTATTAGATAAGAAAATCAAAGATAAAAAATTTATTAATTTAATAAGAAATGCATTAAAATCAGGTTATATGATTGAACTTAAATCCGATTTTAATATAACTGATATACCTCAAGGTTCAATTATAAGTCCTATATTAAGTAATATTTATTTAGATAAATTAGATAAATATATAGAAAGCCTAAAATTAGAATTAGAATTAGAATTAGAATTAGAATTAGAATTAGATACAAATATAATTAATAGAACAACAAGATTAAAATCAGAAGTTGATAATAAAATTATGTATATTAGATATGCTAATGATTGAATAGTTGCTGTTAATGGTAAATATAAGGATGCAACTAAAATTTTAGAATTAATAACTAAGTTTTGTAAAGAAGAATTAGAATTAACTATTTCCTCAAATAAAACTAAAATTACTAATACTTATAAAGATCATGCATTATTCTTAGGTACAAATATTAAACATTCTATTAGATACCCTGGATTTCTTATATTAACTGCACCTATGGAAAGAATAAACAAGAAATTAAAAGAAAGTGGGTTTCAATCTAATCATATAGGTAAAACAAAATCTAAATGATTAGCTTTAGAACCTATACAAATTATTGCACTAGCTAATAGTGTAATTAAGGTTTATCTTAATTATTATTCATTTGTATATAATAGAAATAGATTAGTAGGTTATATTAATTATATTATTAAAGATGCAGTATTAAGAACATTAGCTGCAAAAATGAAATTAAGAACTAGAGCCCAAGTAACCAAAAAGTATGGTAAATCTATAACGATAAATAAATATGACGGTAATAGTTCAAAATTAATTCATTCAATAAGTTTAATAAATGTAAAAAACGAGTATAAAATGAATGTTTGAGATTTTAAGATAAAGTAATGCTATAAATTTAATACCTGCATTATACTCCTCTAGTTTATCTTTAGCTAATTTTATAACTCATAAATGTTTAGTTTGTGAAAGTGAATATAGAGTTGAAATGAGTGATCTTAAATTAAATAGATCATATCTAATTAGTAAAATGAGACGTAAATAAGTACCTTTATGTAGAGAATATCATATCAAGGAGGTAATTTAATAATATCTAAAGATGTAATGGATAAATTTAATAAAAATCAAAAAGGTAAATAATTTGTGGAGAGCCGTATGATGGGAAACTATCACGTACGGTTTGGAAACGAGGGCTTTTATCCTATGTTTAATAGGTAGGGGTTTTTAGTTTTACTATTCAAGTAATATAGAATTGGCGTTTAACTCCGTCGAACATATAATGAGAGAGTGCGCCTTTGTGTCTTTTGTTAAAAGTATACTTACGTCTAGTATACCAGTCATCTTAATCACTAGTATAAAAACTAGTATGGCTGCCATTAAGTGTCACGCCTATGGAAAGTCTAATAAACTCATAGGATGGATAGCGACATGGAAAGGGTTTACAAAGTATTCACCGTGGAATATAATAGGTAATCTTTATGGAAATATCTATGAATACGTTAAGAAACTTGATACGTTAAGAGTGAATTTAAAAGATAGTCAGGTTATTCTAAGTGGAATATGACAGCAGCTTTATACTAAAGTTATTGGGAATGTCTCGCGTCTTAATAATTGATTAAATAGTATAACTCACTACCATACAGTAGTTACTAATGGAAACATGGTTTTAACGCAAGGTTCTAAGGATATAGAGACGATAAAAATAGACAAAACGGAACTTAGGGAAGTAACCGCAGAATATTTAGATATAGATCAAGATATGCGGGCTCGGAATGATCGTAATACCGAAAAAATCGGAAAGGATCATAGTGAATTATGAACATCAATGAAACCTTCTAGTGAGAATGATAAGCCTAAAAAACGTACGCGTTTAACTAAGCCTAACCTTTTTGTAGAAGTAAGTAAAAGATTAAAAAATATAAAAAATGATGAAGATAAATATTACAATATAAATAATCTGTTAAGTGATCCATATTTCTTAATAGCTTGTTACGAAAATTTAAAAAATAAACCAGGGAATATGATTGATGGTATAGATAATTATACATTAGGTGGTCTAAAAGGGAAAATGTTTAAAAATTTAGCTAAATCTCTTAAAGATGGTTCTTTTAAATTTATTCCTGTTAGACTTAAAGATAAATCTAATGATAAAATACATACATTAATAATAACATCTCCTAAAGATATAATCGTACAAAAAGCTATAACTGTAATTCTAGAAGCTGCATATGATCCTTTATTTAGTAAGCATTCTTTTGGGTTTAGACCTAATAAGTCAGCTCATGGTGCCCTAAATGAAATAAAATTACGTGGTGCAGGATTTACCTGAGTAATAAAAAGTGATATAGAAAATAGTTTAGATAATATACAGCATACCATAATTAGAGAAGAAATAAATAAAAAATTTAGTTGTCCTAATTTTAAAAGTCTTATTAATAAATTTATAAGTTACCCTATAAAAAAAAATGATAGTAATCATATAGTTAAATCTAAAATAGGTATACCTCAAGGATCACTTTGTAGTCCTATATTATTAAATATTGTTTTAGATAAATTTGATAAATATATGGAGGAATATATTATAAAATTTAATAAAGGTAAGTTTAAAGGACATAATAAAGAATATGATAGATTGCAATATCGTCGTAAAATAGCTAAAAATACAGGAGATTATAAATTAGCAATTCAATTACTAAAAGAAATGAGAAAAATGAATAGTTATAATAATATGGATACTTCATTTAGAAGATTATATTATATTCGTCATGGAGATGATTTTATAATTTTAGTAACAGGAGCACATAAAGATTGTATAGAAATTAAAGAAAATATAATCTTTTTTTTAAAGGAAAACTGTGGATTAACAATTAACAAGGATAAAACTTTAATAACTAATATGAGAAAACATATATCTTTTTTAGGAGCTATGATAACAAATAATCCGACTAAAGATTATGTAGTTTATGATAAAGGTATAAAAGCTCATGTAAGAACTTTAATTAAAGCTCCTATAAAGGAATTAACTATAAAATTATTGAATAATGGAATAGTTAAAAGAAATCGTTTAAATACAATATTTCCTAAAGGTAGAACTAATTTATTTAATCATCCTCATGTTACAATTATTAATTGATATAATTCAATAGCCTATAATATTATGAATTATTATTCATTTGCCTCAAATAGGCCTAAATTAGGATATATTATATGGCTTCTTAGAGCATCTTGTGCTTTAACTTTAGCAAATAAATATAAACTAAAAACTATGGCTAAAGCTTTTCAAAAGTTTGGATTTTATTTAACAGATCCTCAAACTAAAGCATCTTTTTATGTTAACAAAACTTTTAAAGTTATGAATGATTTTAAATTAGATAAATCTATTAATTTAGATAAAGTAATAAAATCGGATTGATCTTCTCATTTACAACAAACCTCTTTTAATAAAGCGTGTGTTGTATGTGGTTTAACTCAAAAAATAGAAATGCATCATCTTAGGAGTGTATCTAATATACGTAGAAAGTTTAAAGAGGAAGGTCAATCATCTAAATTGGTTTTAAGTGCTTTAAATCGTAAACAAGTTCCTTTATGTAAACTTCATCATATAGAATTACATTGTAATAAATTAAGTTATTTTGAATATAGAAAAATAGCAGATTATAAATAGCCTATATTTATCTCATTTATATATTATATTAGTAATTCATGGAAAGCCGTATGATGGGAAACTATCACGTACGGTTTGGAGGGCAGTATCAATTGTAGAACTGACCCTACTGTTAATTCAGGATGATTAATAAGATATATACATGCTAATGGAGCTTCGTTTTTCTTTATTGCTATGTATTTACATATAGGTAAAGCTTTATATTATGGTAGTTATAAAACACCAAGGGTATTAGTTTGATCAATAGGAGTTATTATTTTTATTTTAACTATGGCTATAGCTTTTCTCGGTTACTGTTGCGTTTATGGACAAATGTCTCATTGAGGTAGTTTAATTGCCTTATATATTATAATATTAAATATAAGAAAAAGAAATAATGAAAGTAGAAAGTAATTTAAAGGAAATATGACCTTATAAAGATAATAGAATAATAGAAATAATATATGGTTCTTTATTAGGTGATGGATATATTACAAAACGTAAAGGAACAAGAATAACCTTTTATCTAGAAGATAGTCATGATACATATTTATTATATTTTCATTGTTTAATAGCTAATTTAGGTTTTTGTAATACTAAAATACCTAAAATATCAACAAGATTAAGTGTTAATGGAAAAATTAGAAAATGTATAAGATTTAGTACTTGAACTTATGATCAATTTAATAATATATATAATATATGATATTTTAATATTCTAGGTAAAAAAATTAAAGTTTTACCTTCCGATTTACATATTTATTTATCTCCTTTAGCATTAGCTATTTGAATAATGAATAATGGAGTAAAAATAGGTAATAGTTTAAAGTTAGTAACAAATAATTTTACTTTAAAAGAAATAGAATATCTAGTTTATTTATTAAAACATAAATATAATTTAGATTGTTCCATACATAAATTAGGTATATCTAAATCACAGAAAATATTATATGTTATTTATATTAAAGTTAATTCTATGCCTTTATTAGTTAATATAATTAAACCTTATATTATACCTTCAATGAAATATAAATTAGGTAAACATATGAATGATTCTGCAAAACAATAGTCTTCCCTACCGAAGGCTATCATTATAAATTTTTATCAGAAATATTATAATATAGTATTATATATAAATTAAACCTTTAACTTATATCAATATATAATAAAAATATAAGTTATATCTTAAATTTACCTTTAGATGATATATAATGCAACATTATTGAAAACGGGTCAAATTTATATGTTAAGTAAAAAGACCGTGGGTAGATTATAATATCCCTACAGAGTGGTCCAATAATGGGTGTCTGAAATGATGCTTAATGTGCACTCGAATATTTATATAATAATATGATTAGAATATTAATTATACACAAGGCTTATTAAACAATTATCTATCTATAATAATAGTAGGATCAAATAAGGTATCATATCATATCATATCATATCTTATCTTATCTTAAAAATTGTCTTATATTAAGGTATAATTTACTATGTATTACATAGTGAATAATATTTATTAAGTACATGGTATTATTTATTTTAACATTTAAATAACTTAAGTAATTTAAACTTTAATAAGTGATAAATAATATTTAAATATTGGCAACAGTTATAACTAATCTATTATCAGCTATACCCTTTATAGGAAATGATATTGTACCGTTCCTTTGAGGAGGTTTCTCTGTAAGTAACCCTACAATTCAAAGATTCTTTGCATTACATTTCTTATTACCTTTTATATTAGCTGCTTTAGTTATTATGCATTTAATAGCTTTACATATACATGGTTCATCAAATCCAGTAGGAATAACAGGAAATTTAGATAGAATTCCAATGAGCAGTTATTACTTATTTAAAGACCTGATAACTCTGTTTATATTTTTATTAATATTCAGTTTATTTGTCTTTTTTTCACCTAATACATTAGGTCATTCAGATAACTATATACCAGGTAATCCAATGGTAACTCCAGCATCGATAAATTATACTCACTCTACTTGAAGTAGAGATAATTCATAGGAAAAAATATTAACAAAAAAAAAATTCTTATAATTAAATCAAATAATAATAATAAAGATTTTAGACTTATAATTAATGGTTTATTTTAAACTTAAGGGTCATATAGATGAAGAATTATTAAAACCTAATACTATTGATCTTTAATTTATATTAAATATAAGTAAAAATTGATAAATTGAGAATAAGTTAATATAAATTGTCGCATTTAAATTAAAACTTAAATGAAAAAAAGGTGAATTGCAAGAACATCTCACTGAGAAAATTTGCAGCGAAGTATAGATAGCATATAATTTCTATTTTTATTAGTTATTAATTATCTATAAACGTTCAACGACTAGATAATAAAATTTATGCATATTAATTATCCACGAGCGCCTTTATACTAATAGTATATTTTACTATATATATGACATAGTCTGAACAATTAGGTGACTAATTGAAATTAAGGATAAAGAGCCTTAATAACCATTTATATAAATATAAGAGAGGGAAAACAAAATTGAGTACCGGAGTGATATTTATTACCTTTTTATGCTATTTTAAGATCTATACCTGATAAATTAGGTGGAGTTATAGCTATGTTTTCTGCAATTTTAATATTATTAATATTACCTATAACAGATAGATCAGTTATAAGAGGTAATACATTTAAAGTATTATCTAAATTATCCTTTTATTTATTCGTATTTAATTTCTTATTATTAGGAAATTTAGGTCAATTACATGTTGAAGTACCATTTATTGTTCTAGGTCAATTTGCAACTGTTTATTATTTCAGTTACTTTATTATTTTAGTACCTGTTATTTCGAGTATAGAAAATATATTATTTTATATAGGAAATAAAACTTAAAATATTCATATAATGCCCACCCACAGAATAGGCATAAAAAAAAGAAGAATATTATAAATGAATATTTATATAATATTTAATATTAAACTTATAATAAAGTTAATTATAATTATTAATGGTATATTTAATATTAATCTATTTATACCTGTACTACCTAATACTTTTAATAATCCATTATCTGTTAATTCATTTAAATAACCACCTAATACTAATACAGGTCTTATTATATAATTATTTAATAATTGATCGTAATAAATACGTTGATTAAAGAAATGATTAACTTTATTTGATAATGATGATGTTTTATTTATTTTATACATATATTCATATATATATATTAATAATAAAGATAATGATAAACCTAATATCATAGGTAAATATTTAAATAAAGTAGGAATAGTAAATTCAGTTTCTATAAATGTATTTGTATGTGGTAAACCTATATTTAAATGAAATATAACATTATCTCTATAATAACCTAAAAATATACTATAAATAGCTAATACTGTCATTGGTATAATCATTCAATTACTTTCATGTATATAATTATATGTATATTTATTAGATCTAGGATTATTATAGAAAGTTAAGTATAAAACTCTTAAAGAATAAATAGCAGTTAATGTAGCAGAAGATGTAGCGATAAAATACATAATATAACCACTTAATGTATAAGTACCATATAAAGATTCTATAATTATATCTTTAGAATAATAACCTGTTAAACCTGGTATAGCCATTAAAGATAAAGATGCTATAACCATTGATATATAACTATAAGGTAAATAATTAATTAAACCACCATATTTACGCATATCTTGAGTTTCTGACATAAAACTATGTATAATAGATCCAGCAGACATAAATAATAAAGCTTTAAAGAAGGCATGACAATATAAATGATATATAGCTAAATCATAAGCACTTGAACCTATAGCTAACATCATAATAGCTAATTGACTCATAGTAGATAAAGCTATAACTCTTTTTATATCATTCGTTACTACAGCTATTAAACCACTTACTAAAGTAGTAAATCCACCTATTCATAAAATTAATAATAATATAGAAGGTGTATATTCTAATATATAAGATGATCTAACTAAAACAAAAACTCCACTACAAACCATAGTAGCTGCATGTAATAATGAACTTACTGGTGTAGGACCTTCCATTGATGTTAATAATCATGAATTTAAAGGATATTGAGCTGATTTAGCTGTAGCTGCTATTAATAACATTATAGCTAATAAATTTAATATATAAGTATTAGTATGTGGTGTTAATAATTCTATTGTACTAAAATCTACTGTATGAAATAATGATAATATTGAACCTATAAATAATACAAATAAAGCATCTCCCATTCTATTTAATAATATTGCTGATAATGCTGCTTTCATTGCTGCTAAACGTGTATGTCAAAAAGATATTAATAAATAAGATATAACACCTACAAATTCTCATCCTATAAACATCATAACATAATTATCACTAATAACTAAAATAGTCATAAATAAAACAAAAGCACTTAATATTATATAAAAACGATTACGATTAGGATCATATTTCATATAATCTATAGCATAAAATAAAACAGCCATAGATACTATACCTACAGGTACCATAACTATCATAGATAATGGATCTAATAATATTCCATAATTTATTTTTATATTTCCTAAAGATATTCATGAACCTAAATTTATATGTATCGTTTCTTCATATATAAATGTAAAAAAATTCATTATAAAATATTAGTAACTTTACCTCTCAATCTATAATATGATACTAATAAACTTAATCCTATTGCTGATTCTGCTCCTGCTAAAATTATTATAAATAAAGCAAATATTGTAGCTTGAATATCATCAAATATATTACCTATATAAATTATTTTAACTGTTACTGTTAATAATAATATTTCTATTGCTATTAATAATGTTATTATATTATTTTTACTTATATAAAATGTTAATAAAGTTGTTAAAATAGCTATCATTTCTTTTCTTTTTTTTGTAATTTTATATTACCTTAATTCTATTATAAGATTAATTTTATGTATAAAATGTATATATGAATATTTGTGCATCTAATATATAAATTAAAGATGGTAATAATATAGCAATAGCAAATAATAAAGGAAGGAATATAATTCAACACATATTAATTAATTTATCATATCTTACTCTAGGTAATGTAGCTCTAACTCAAATATAAGTAAATGCAAATATGTTAGCTTTTAAACCTAATATTATACCTGTACCACCACCAAAAAATAATATAACAGTTAATGTAGATAAAAATAAGATAGAAGCATATTCAGATAAAAAGAATAAAACAAAGATAGAAGATGAATATTCAGTCATATGACCTGAAACTAATTCAGATTCTGCTTCTACATTATCAAATGGAGGTCTAGCACATTCAGCTACACAACCTATAAATCATATAATAGATAAAGGAAATAAAGGTATAAATAATCAAATAGAAGATTGTAATTCAACATATCTAGAAAGATTCATACTACCAGCAAATAAAATACATAATAAAACGATAGTAGTTAAAACTAATTCATAACTTATTAATTGTGCTGTTGAACGAATAGAACCTAATAAAGAATATTTACTATTAGCAGATCATCCAGCTAATAAAGTACCAAATACTCCAAGACTACTTATAGCTAATGTTAATATTAAACCATAATTATGATCAGTTATAGTTATACCTGGTCCAAAAGGAATAACAGATCAACATAATAAAGCAGATATTAATGATATAATAGGACTTATAAATAAAATTAATTTATCTGCATGTGTAGGTATAATTATTTCTTTTAATAATAATTTTGCTGCATCGGCAATAGCCATTAAAATACCATAATACAAATCTATTCCTTTAATCATACATATATTTAAATATATGGTTAGATAAAATAGGAATACTTCTCCCTAAATAGTTAAACTTGATTTATAATATTAACTATCCATTTAACGACTCACATAAATGAGACTCATATAAACTTGCAAAATAATACAATTGAAGCTAATGAGTAATATATATATATTTCTGTATTCTTTCGAATAAGGTCTGACTATATCTTAAGCATATTTTATATATATAAAATACACCAATTACCATTTAGTCGATGAACAGCATACCTATTATTTATAGGTACTTGGCTGCAGATTGTCTATTTCCTTTCGTACATCTATTTCGATATTACTATACCATGAGTCATTACCTATGCCATAAATATATTAACACCCCTCAGTATATGCCAAGAGGAACTATATTTACTTAGTTGAAATAGCTTTAAGACGTTCCCGCAATTTGATAGTTTTTAGCAAAAGGTTCACTTTCACTTCGTATATTATATTTTAATATACTTTGGCCTTATATAACCAATAGCATTTGGCCCTACACGACGTTGCATATAACCTAATGTTTTACGTTCAGCTACAGTTAAAAAAGCAACAGCTAATAAAACAGAGATAAACATTAATAATAATTCTAGTATTTGTAACATTTATCTTGTTATAGCTATAGCCCCTACAACTGATAAAATTAATATTAAACCTGTTATTATTAATAATATTGCATATTCTGTATATAATTGATTACCTACTACTATTAATTCATTATAGGTATCATTAAATTCCATTATTATACCATTATTATGTCCACCTGAAAGGTGGGTATCTGGGGTATAATAAATTAAATCTAAAGGAATAAAACTAATACATAATAAAGTTATTATTAATGGTGATATATTACCTTGAGGTATATAATCAATTTTTAATAAAGATAATATAAATAAAAATAATATCGCAATAGCTCCTATATATATTAAAATATATAAAATACCCATTAACATAAAATCATTATTATATAATGATATAGCAGTACTAACAAATAATATAATTAATCATAAAATACTTTGTACAGGTGATAATAAACCCATAGCTAATAAACTTGATAATCCACTTATTAAATTCATTTCTTTTTTCTTTTTTTTTTTAAATAATGATAAATTTCCATTATTTTATAATATTTACATATAACGTTCATATTTGGAATTGAACCAAAATCGATGTATTAACAGTACATTGCTTTACCATTAAGCTATATAAACATTACCTATATAAATGAATATATTATTCGGCTTCTGATAATCATTCAATAAATTCATTAATAGGTACACATTCTATTTTTATAGGCATTAAAGAATGATTAACACCACATAATTCACTACATTGACCATAATAAACTCCAGTTCTTTGTATTAAAGCACTTACTTGATTTAAACGACCTGGAGCAGCATCAATTTTAATACCTAATGAAGGAACAGCAAAAGAGTGTAAAACATCATTAGCAGTAACTATAAATCTAACATGTGTATCAACTGGTAAAACGATTGAAGTATCAGTATCTAATAATCTTAATTGACCTTCTTCTAACATATCTTCAGGTATAATATATGATTCATACTCTATTGTTTCTCCTTTTTCTGATACAAAATCTGAATATTCATATTTTCAATATCATTGTAAACCTACAACTTTTATAGTCATAGCTGGTGTTAAAACTTCATCACATAAATATAATAAAATAAAACTAGGAAAAGCAATTAATAATAATATAACAGCTGGGAAAATAGTTCATATTATTTCTAATGTTTGACCATGTATTAAATATTTATAAGCAAATTTATTATTTTTAAAGTCTACTATTACTACATATAATATATAAGAAACTAAACCTAATATTAAAGCTAAATAAAACATAATATGATCATATAATTCATGTATACCTTCTTGATTAGGAGAAGCTGAATCTTGTAAACGTATACCTCATGGTGTTGGTACATCTAATCAAATCATTAATTTAATTAATTTTAAGGGGTTAATTATACAAATAAAAAAATTTGGAATCAATCGGTATCGAACCGATATTGTTCACATGCAAAGCGAAAGATTTACCAATTAATCTATGATCCCATTTAATATATTTTAGGTATATGAATTTATTTTTAATTAGTATATTTGCAAATAATACAAATTAACTAATACATTATAATCTATAATGTTTAATATCTTATCTGAAGGATTTAATATTTGATATGCATTCAATATGTAAACACAACATTCTTAGCTAATTTTTTTTTAACCATAGGAAAGTACCTTATTATCCTTGCGTACACTTAAGGCAACAGATAAGTTAAGATCCATAGATGATAAAATCATTACTGACTCACGTCGTAATTAACCCATCTCAAGTAACTCCTTAGAGGACGAACAGTCCTACCCTACCTTGTTGCTTCTACAAGGAGGACGAGTCTAGACGACATCGAGGTGGCAAACACCGCTGACGATATCAACTCTCACGCGGTATTACCCTGTTCAATTTTGTTATCGTTGGTTTTTTAATTTACAACTTCAATTAGTCACCTAATTGTTCAGACTATGTCTTTACCTAATTTTATTCCGAGGAAGATTTAATATAATATATACATAAATATATGTATTAAGATATTCTTTAAATTTTATTTTTGGTAATTTATATATATCTTAACATATCTATTACATGAGGATTAATTAAATTATAAAAGATTTTATAATCTTTACTAGGAATATAGATAATTGGTTTATATTTATTATAAGCTAAAAACGTATTAAAATTAAATTTAGTATTTAAAACACTAATTAATAATTCTACTTCTACTTCTTTAATAGTAAAACTTTGTGTATTTAATATACAAGCCATATCTGTTAAATAACGTTTTTATAATAAGCTAAACTTACAGGTGTTATAAGATCTTTAATATATAATTCTTTTTTTATTTGGTTTAAACAATAAACCAAGTTCATTAAATTCCACTAAATGTTTCCATTCTTCATGTTTTTACTGTAACATTATTAATATTAATTCTTTCATATAAAATCATATAATATATAATATATTGAATCTATATATTCTTTCTATTTTTACCCATAAGTTTTTCCATTATTCCTTGTATAAATATATCTATCTCCTAATATTATACCTACTAATACTTCTTTTTGATATTCTTAAATATTAGGTAATTATTGTTTATAAGCCTTTAATTAATTTCTATTATAAGTAATATTAATTTAGTCTTTTTTCATTCTTGGTTTTATATATTATATTAAATATATCTAGGAATATAATTAGGTATTGGGCGCTCGTGGTAATATTATTGTTAGTTTACTCAATCACTAGTCGTTGAACGTTTATATATCTATAAAAAACTTACCCCATCATAGATGGGCATATATATTTCGCTACAAATTGTCTTATTAATAAGATATCTTTGTAATTCACCCAATTTATATACTTTCATAAGAAAGTTATCTCACTAACGCGGAGATATATATATATTTCTATATAAAGGAACTAACATTTTATCCCTAGCGTAACTTTAATTCGTTATCGACATCCATACCATTTGTTTATGCCTGTTCACTACACTCTACTTATGTACTAATTTCACTTGTTTGTGTCATTATCATCGCACAATTATGTTGTTATCCTTACTTATAATCTTTTTCTATTTACCATATAGAATTATTGTACGTAATTTACTATTAAATAAATAATTTAATTAAATATCTTGTTTTATATTAAAAACCATTATTATTAGACACATCAGATGCTTTCGCTGATGTCGACGCCCCATCGAAACTAACCTCTTTACTCTTTCTTAAGTTATATTAATTAGATTCTTTTTTCATTTATATAGGTATCTCATTTTATTTAATATATAAATATAACCTAATCTACTGAAATAAATAAAAAAAGGAAAACCACAAAGGTTTATAAATCAAAATAAAGATATAGTAAAGCTGCATAGGGTCTTTTTGTCAACCTACGGATATACGGCATCTTCCAATTCTGATTAACTTAAATGAGTTTGACTCATAAAGGTTTATTACTTATGTACTAATAAGCTTAAATCTTTATTTATTTGATTTATATCTTTCACCTCTATATATATATATATATATATTACAGAATTCGACTGTACATTTAGACAGACATTTCAGTCTAACCTCGGTGAACCAGTCTGTAGCGACATATACAACTGCCGACGGTCTTTAACTAAGATGTCATTAACCGTTTTCACCATTTATTTATAGCGATATAAAATACATATTGCCTTATGTAAATTATCCTTTATTAAAGGTTGAGTGTTATTCGATTGTATTCTTGTCACTATTAATATTTAATAGTATGAATTATATTTACCCATGTAAATGGTAATTCATTAACACTCATCTGTCAATTTTATTTGACATTTAATTTTAAAATATTAATTTTAGATCTTTATACGTTGTAAATTATAATTTCCTATTATAATAGGTAACTTATTATTACTTGATAATTCATTATTTAATAATCTACTTAATCTTCTATGATCTATATCTAAATATTTAGATACATCTTTTAAAGTTAAAAATAATAGATAATCATCATTATAAATTTTAGTTATCTTATAGATACATGATTGATTCTTATGAACCATTTTATTAGTTAATAAATTAATAACTCTACCATCATTTAAATATAGGGTTTTTAGTTATATCTTAATATCTCCAGATATATTATAATCGGTATTATTTTACTGTTAGATAAATTATAATTATTCATTGTATAACTTATATTTTAAATAATCTCTTTCATTTCATTATTTTAATGTAAACCCATTATATACTGCTAATGTTAATAGATTTAACTTTTTAAAGTCATTATATTTTTTAGAAATAAACATATCATCTAAAGCTCCTAAATAAGGTAAGAAGTAATTCTTTAAATTTAGTTTATTTGTTATTAATAATGTATAACTTGGTTTAGATTTATTATAATTAATCACAATATTAGAACTATTATTTAATTGAAATAAAGAATATTCATCTAAATTTAATTCTTCAATTATAAAATCTTTAATTCTCAATAGTAAATAATATTGAGCTTCAGTTAAAGATAAAGCAAAATTAGGTCTTTAATCATTTCTTCAAAAGAACCTTCACCTTCACCTTCACCTTCACCTTCTATTAAACCTAACAATCAATATTTAGATATATCTACATGTTCATTTCAATTTTTGTTTACATAAGCTTCTAAATTAAATTCAGTTCTATTATTATTCATTTTACTATTAAATTTTTCTTATAATATCATCGTTTAATTCTAATTTATTTCAATAAAGATTAAAATCTAAATAGTCTAAATATTTCGTTGAGTTTAATTTAAATTTATCGAATATATTTAATAGAAGTATTATTTCTTCTTTTTTCCTTACGATTAAAGAACTTTCATATCTCTGTTTATATATAGAACCTATATTTAGCTTTTTATGTATTAGATTTAATACTTTTATTACTCTTTTTTATAGGTTGTATAGATAAATTATATTCTCTATCTTATAAATCACCAATTAAAATTTATATTTCTTATTATTGTTTTTTTCTTATTTTAAAACTAATACTATAAAGTTGGATTTTCACCAACCCGGCATAAAATATCTAAAAAGTCGATATAGTACAAAATTCACCGCAATTGCTATTTCACTGAGTCTACTTTGGATACAGTTATCGCATCGTTTATTCATTCATGCAGGACGTCAATTATACGTCAATGAATTTCGCTACCTTCGGATCCTCACAATAAGACCGCCGTTTATCAGTCTTTTATAAAAATATCTATTAAATATTTATATTTATTAAACTAACACCGGGCAGATATCACTTATTATACTTACTATTACTAGTATGCAATAAGCTATGTTTTTGGTAAACAGTCGCACGATTTCTTTTGCCGAGTTCATTCAAAGTAGTTATCCCATTCCCTTTATTATCATACCTGTGTCGGTTTACAGTACGGTTCTTTCTTTTTTTCTTGTTCTTTCTCCCATTAATTTTATATTTCTATATTAATCTTAGGGACCGTTCGTTTATAGTAAAACCTTATGAATAAGGGGATAATCTTATATTATCTATCGTTACTCAAGCCAGCAATCTCTTTATAATTTTTTATTATATATTCTGCTACCATATAATTTTTATTATATCTATAATACTGTTATTAATTTAGACCCGTATATTTTCTCTATTATTAATAAATATATATAAATAAATATATATATATATAAAATTAGTGCATTGTTACATGTTCATTAAAAGTTGATTATTGTCAAACCCACTTACTAATTGTCTATAATTTAATTCCCCGTATAATATACGTTTAAATAGGATAGATTTTATTCACTTAATTAATATTTGGGACATACATTTAATAGTCTAGGTTGTTTCCTTCTCGACTTACTACCTTATCGCAATAAGTCTGACTCCTTATCTTAATTATTAACTGATTCCGAGGTTTAAATATTTTGATAAAATTATATTCTAATTCCCCAATCCCTGGGGGTGATATACACCTTTGCAGGTGAACATTCCCCAAAGTTATTTAAGTGCTGTACCAGTTTAAAAAAAAATAAAGGCTATACTAAAATATATTTCGCAGAAAACCAGCTATCTGCAAACCAGATTTGTCTGTCACAACTACACACATCTCTTTAGAAATTATTGCTACAATTACCTATTGAGTCATATATAAACTTAATTTAATTTAAGTTAAATATATACTTGAACATGTGTAGATCGTTTGCTTTCGGGCCTATATAATTTAATTACCCTACTTGTTAGGTAATACCCACCCTTATTATAATAAGGGTGGACATTAAGAATCTAATTATATCTAAAAATCTCTTTTTCACTAAATTATATAACTCACTGGCCCATTATACAAAAGGTACGTCATACTATGACTGCTCTTTATTATTCTATTTCATAATTTTCCTTTACAGTACTTTAATCTAAAATTTCATTTATACCCTTAGAAGTTGGAAACTACTATATTCTTACCACATGGTAATACTTTAAGATTTTTATATTTTCACTCACCGTTACTTATATTATCCCTGTTGGTTATTTTACTAGTTACTCAGATGTTTCATTCCACTAGTTTTTCTTTTTCTCATTTTCATGATTATGATTGATTTTTTTATCTTTATATCATATTTAAAATTTTGATTCATTATCCTTAAAATAATATTAATTTCATATACCTATTTTCAATATATCACCTTTTAATGACCCAACAAAACAAAGTAAAGTAGGAGGATAATATTATAGAGAGAGCATTATATGAATATATTTATTTAACTGGTGCTATTAATACTGGTAACTCATTAAATGTATGGAAATCAGCAGGTCTAGTTAAAATTAACTCTAAATCAGAATCTCTTGTATTTCTCATTAAATTTGATTCTAAGAAATCAGGAGTAACTTGAATATCTTCAGCTTCATTTTCTCCATTTTCTAATTGTATTTGTACACTTTTTAAACCAACAATAACAGATATAATAGATATAGCAGAACCTATACTACTAATATAATTTCAACCTACAAAAGCATCTGGATATTGAGGTATACGACGTGGCATACCATTTAATCCTAAGAAATGCATAGGTAAGAAAATAATATTAACAGATATAAATAATAATCAGAAATGTATTTCAGCTCAAACTTTATTATATTGTAATCCAAACATAGATGGACCTCAATAATAATAACCTCCTACTAGACTAAATAAAGCTCCCATTGATAAAACATAATGGAAATGACCAACAACATAATAAGTCAATAAATCTTTAGTCACCTAAAGGATCGGACTATATCTTATCTTGTTTAAACTTAATTAAATCCTCGATTATCACGTATAGTCTCTACGGATCCTATTAATAATAAATAGTTTCCACGGTATTATCTTTAATAAATAATAAACTTAACTTTTTTTTTATTAAGAACTTATTTATCATATAAAACATAATTATTTTTAATTAAATATAAGGCCGCACCTTAGGTGCGGGACTATAAATGGCCCAGCAAAGCCAGCCACCCTGTGGGTGGCCATTATATTAATTATAGAGTTTTATAATTCCTGTTTTTATTCACTATTTAGCATAGAGAATTATTTTTATTTTTATTATCTATTAAAATAGATAAGCATCTATAAATGTAGTAAAGATTTTACCGTTAGCAATATATTTATATATACTTAAAATATAAGTAATTAATAACTCTAATATTAAATTATAGTTATCATATGGAGATAACCAGATATATAAATAATTACCAAAATATATATTTCATATATTTTATAGTGATATGACAACATGACACTTATTTAAAATAATAAAGGAATTTCATAAATGAGTCTTTTTTAAAACCTAATAAAGGATAATTAATACAATGTTTAATAATATTATTAATAACTATCTTATTATATACTTCTCATATATAAAAGATATTAAATACTTTATATAGCCCATAGCTAGTTTTTTTACGAATAATACGTACATTATTTTTACCTTTAAAAAAACATTTAATAAAGTCCATTAAAAAGTCTTCATTATTTAGATTTATAGAAAAAGAAAATTTACCATTTTTTCTTATATTAAAACTACCTTCAGATTCAATAAATCCAGATAATCAACCATTAAAATGGGTATAATTATTATTATCTTTATATGAATTTAATAACATTATAATATCTGTTTTATGTTTAAAAATATTAGAATATTTAGATTCTCTTTTTTTTAAATAAGTATCTATATCATTATTAATTAAACAATAATTCAAAAACTCTAATTGACATCTTTTATTAGCTGTTAATAAAGGATATTTATTAAATAATTTTATTATTTTCTTTATTTTATTTTTATCATTTTCGACTCATAATACAAATTCATTAAAAGTTATAATATTACCTCCTATAATAGATTTTAATAATGTTAACATATATATATTACTATCATTTTTATTTAATTTAATAACTAATCTATATTGTAAATTTTTTTTTCTGAAATGATTAATTTGAATATTACCATATCCATCAAATAATCCAACTCAAAAACTTCGAAGATAATTAATAGATAAATTATGTTCATTATTAAGATAAAAATTATATTTAAAGTTATATATATAAGAATTAAAAAAATGTTTAATAGAAGTTATATTTTTATTTAAATGCTTATCATGGAATGCTACATCTATAGATGCATTACTTAACATAACACCTGTTAATCCACCAACAGTAAATAAGAATAAGAAACCTAATGCAAATAACATAGGAACTCCTAATCTTACTTCTCCACCGTAAATAGTACTTATTCAACTAAATATTTTTATACCAGTAGGTACAGCTATAACCATTGTAGCAGATGTAAAGTATGCTCTAGTATCTATATCTAGACCTACAACATACATATGATGCATATATTGTTAAATTGATAAATATGTTAAATTTATCCATACTAAAAGTATGCTTCTTTCACAAGAAGTATCGGACTATATCTTCATCTTTTTATTCGCTGCTCCTGTTCTATTTACCTGACTCTGAATTAAATTAATTTGTTTTTTTAGTATTCTTATTTGTGATAATCCTTTATCAGTTAAATGTATTTTATTAGATACTCCATTATATATATTTAATCATTTATCAAAAGATTCAATTTTTTTAGTTTTTAATGGAAATAATTTAAAATAGTTTATTACAACAATCAAAGATTTTAAACCTTTAATAGTATAACGATAAATACCAGATCTTAATGTTATTTTACCAAAACCAAATAATTCATATATATAATTTAATATTATAGGATCTTTTAAGTCTAATATATAACGTATATTAATACTATGACCATATATATATTTAGAAATAGTAATATTAAAACAACCTTCAGCATCGGTAAAACCTGATAATCAAGCATCTTGTAATGTAATTGTAACTGGTATGTTATTTAATTTTATATTATTAAATCCATAATACATATTTAAACTATTAACTCATAAAGTTAATTGATTAATTCTATGATTTAAAACTAAATTACCATTAAATAATAAAGCTAAAATAAATATATCTGAAGGTTTATCAACAATTCATTTATAAAATCCATTAGGAAAAATTTTAACAACACCAAATTTAAATTTAGATTGTATTTCATAAAGGATTTTACTATCTCTTTGAGTTATAATAAACCTTATTTTTTTCCCTTCTTTATATGTTAAAATAGCTCCATTACCTTCAGAAAAACCAATAAATCAAATAAGTCATAAATCAGAAAAAATATATTTATTTATAGAAGATATAAAAAAACGAAAGTCAGAAAAGTTAAAAGATGTTTCGCGTGTAGTCTCTGAGACACTCTGTTTATTACATTTTAATGAATATAGGGACAGATTGTCTGCTGATTGAGTAAAACTAATTAGATTTTTACCATATAAGGTACTAATTAGCACTAGACTGTTCCAGCATATAGCGAAATTAATTATTATCCCTATATCACTATAGGGTGAAGCCATCATTACTCAACTTCATACTAAAAATCCTAAAAGACCAATAGATCCCATCGCATATAGCATACCAATATGACCAAAGATAGGTTTCTTACTATAGGTTGATACAATATGTGAAATTATTCCAAATCCTGGTATAATTATTATATAAACTTCTGGATGCATTGTGGACCATCTCTTTAAGTTATATCATTTCATTTTTTTAAAAATCTAGATCATATTTTATCATATGTCTCGGGAGATATAACTCCCAATCTTTTTAAATCATAAAATTCATAGATTAAATTTAATCTTTTTAATTTTTTTGATCTAAGTTGATTGATTTTAAAGTATTCTAATATATTAAATATATCTTCTTCTTTAGTTAAAGATCATTTATATTTACCATTTTCTTTAGTTATATGTCCATTATATAATAATACTAAAGGAACTAAAAGATCAGTAATTTTTTGATTTATAGATATAGTTAATTCATTATTAAATGTTATTATCCCATTAGCATCCATTAAACCTGATAATCATGCATTTGAATAATCTAAATCTGTAGGTTGAATAAAATTAATATCATATTTATAACAAATATTTTCTAATTCTATTATTCTATTAGGATTTCTTATATGTCCATTAACATGATTAATTAGATTTAATAAATCTATTTTATTATGTAATCTATATCTTACAGTTTTAGCTCCTGATCTTAATTTAATAGATCCACCATATTTATTTTTAATCATATATAATATTCTTTCATCATTAAGATTCATAATAATTTCTAAACTAGCATAATCTTTATTAGATAATATAAATGATCCATTACCATCTATAATACCAGCTAATCATTGTATAAAACGGATATTAGAATTCTTTTTTTTATTTTGAATTGATATACTTAACAAACGTATGGCCTCTGAGGTTCCTACTCATAAGTTTAATATTTTGGTTACCTGCGGGTTGTAATAACCACCTAAATGGTGTATATCCCTTAGTAAAATAGGGGAATTAATTAATCAGATTTTTACTTTATCGGTATATTTAATAATATATCTTATGAATAAAGTACTAATTAAAAATAATATTAGTTTCCTGCATATAGTTTGTTGCGTTATATATAGATAAATATATATAAAGGGCCATCCTTGACCAAAAAATCCAAGTCTTAATTTATTTATCTTTCTACACCTAATAATAAATAAACCTTATAAAAATAAGCAAATATATATATATATATATTTGAGACTCCGACTGTACATTAAACAAGTTAATATTAAAATTACCTCATCCATTAGTGAGGCAGTCTGTAGCAATTAATTAACTAACTGACGGTCTTATTTTTAGGTTACTTTAACCGTACCACTAATGTTGCTATTATATTCATTTATTTTTCCTGTTAATAGTTTATAAGGCCGCACCGAAGGTGCGGCCATAAAATCAATATATAATAACTAGAAATAAGGTATATATTCATTTATTTATATATTCAATTTATTAAGTCTTTATTTAGTTTAGTTTAGCATTTGCTTAATAATTTTTTATAACTTACGTTAAACCTCTTCCTTTATTTCATATTTTAAATTTTATTCTCGATAAGAAAGTTTATTTCTATTTTTATATAAAATATATATATATATTCTTATCCTTATTTATAAAAAAAAAATAATATATCATATAAATTAACATCTAAATGTCCTTTATAAGATAATCAAGATATTATACACTTTTAATTTATAGCTCAGCTCAGCTCAGCTCATAAGTTAAAGACTTCTAATTATAATTAAATGTATTATATATATCTCTATAAATAAAATAGATAAGGATGCCGGCAACGAGTTGCCTTCTTTTTCTTTCTTGAATATAATTTTTCTATTAAAATAAATGTTGATAAAGGGTGGGATCACCCCCTCCAGCTACTTCATAAAAACTAGTATTAAAATTTCTATCCATTAATAATAATGTTACTCCTGCTGTTAATACAGGTAATGATAATAATAATAATATAGCTGTAAAGAAAATTGCTCAAGTAAATAATGGAGCATTAATCATATGTAAACCTATAGTACGCATATTAATAAATGTTACGATGAAATTTATAGCACCTAATAAACTAGATAAACTAGTTAAATGTAATGCGAAAATAGCTAAATCTACTGATATAGATGAGTGTGCATTAATAGATGATAAAGGTGGATAAACTGTTCCAATTTATTTAATTTTAGTTTTAAAAAGACTATTATATTTATTATAACTTTAATTTATATATTTAATATAACTTATATCTTCACCGACAACTTGTTATCGGTGATTATTCTTTTTAAAAAGGATATTTAATCCCTACTTTAATTTTATTATTATTATTTAAATAATAATATCTATATATCACTATATAGTTTAGACTATGTCATCACCTATAAAAAATTATATCATTAAAATATAATTACTTAGGTGTTGGGCGCTCGTGGTAATATTATTGTTAGTTTACTCAATCACTAGTCGTTGAACGTTCATATATCTAATTAAAACTTACCCCATCATAGATGGGCATATATGCTTCGCTGCATATTTTCTTTTATTTATAAGATATCTATGCAATTCACCCAATTAATAAATTATTTCACTGATTAAAATGATAGCCCGCAAAGTGGGCCATAATTCTTTTAATAAAAATCTTTTTAGAAATTTATCTTTTATAGAAATAAATTATTCCATATAAAATGGTTCAATATATATTTCTATATAAGGGGACTCAAATTATATACTAATATTTTGGATGTATAGTTTTAAAGGAGAGATTTTAAAAAACAATAAATACCCCCGTTTTACTGGGGGGATAGCCGCCTGATGGAGATTAATCTTTGAAGGAATAAATTCTATGCCCGCTTTAAACGGGATATTAAATTTAAAAATTTATTATTTAAATGTAGTTCTTTTGTCATTCATATTATTTTTAATAGTTAAATATTTTCAATCTAAATAATTAAGGTATTTAGAACTATAGGCCGCCCCTCCGGGGCGGGAAAGGAAAATAATCAATAAGTATTTTAGAACTTTCAATACCCTTTTTATTTAAAGTTCTATTTCTTATATTTTTATTTAAATTTACATTAAAATTATCTGCAATATTTTGCATAACATTAGATATTTCATTATCTATTATTAATTTTTGAGATAATTTCATATATGATTTTATACTTTTTTTTTCTTTATACACATAAAAATGATCATCTGCTTCTATAAATCAACTCAACTGTTTGATAAAATAGAAGAATTATCTACATTTAATTTTTTTATATTTTGAATTTCAATATTATTTATTTTGTAATATATCTATAACATCTCAAAATTGTTTTATTTTATGTGTTCTTAATTAATTTCCCAATTAATAAAAAAACTACATCTTCTAAAGAATAAATAGTTATAAGACAACTATTTTCTTTAGGTGTATTATCATATAAATAACCTACATTCAAATTCAGCAAAAGGTTTATCTTTTATATTAAAAATAAATTTTATTATAGGATTATATTTATTATTTTTTATAATAACAAAAGAATCATCTCCTTCTATTAAACCAACTAAATAATGATAAAACTCATCATCATGTCCCGCTTCGCGGGGATTTATAAACTTATTCTCATTATTTTTAGTATATAATTTTCTAGATCCAGTTCCCGCACCTTGCTCTATTAAAATAGAAGCTATAATACAAACTAAAGCAGGTGGTAAACATCAAAAACTTATATTATTTAATCTAGCAAAAGCCATGTCAGCGGCACCTAACATAATAGGTAAGTAAAAGTTACCAAATGAACCGATTAAGACCGGCATAACAAATAAGAAAATCATTCCTATTGCATGTCCTGTTACAAGTAGTAGAGTGACAGATAACACCTTTTACATAGTTAAAAGTTCTCTCTAAACCGTACGTGATAGTTTCCCATCATACGGCTTGCCAAAATTATTTAACTAAAGACCAGGACCTAACTAAAAATTTAAAGGTTTACCCTGATGATGTTTTATGTGACAAACTTTACAAAGTGGAATTTGTTTACGATTCATTTTAATTTGCCTACTAATTAAGTAATTCTTTGTTTTTATGTCTGATATTTTTCTAATATGATGTAATTCTACATCTTCATTAGAGTTACATACCATACAACTTGCATCTAATAATTTATTAGTTCTAGGTAACATATAAACAGCTTTGTTTAATCACTCAAAAGGATTATCTATATTATCGGATTTTTTGTTATACGTAAATATACCATGATGTTTTATATTTGAAACCATGTTATCTAGATTGAAGTAAGTGTCTATTACTCTTTTCCCTTGTTTATTTACTTTTCATATATTTAGATTTTTACCATATCTTTTTATTACTTTTTTTTTAGAATTTAACTTATGTTTTCTACCTAAGGTTAATACACAAGAATAAAACATAATATAAAAGATTCTATTACGTAATTTAACAAAATTTGTTGCTAATTTATAATAATTTAGTAAACCTCTAACTATACGTAAGTAAGTATTAACAATTACACTATCTGATTCATGTATGTATCTACCTGAACTTTTTGGTTCTCCAGTATAGTCCTTACAGAATTTTTTCTCTGCTAGTTTTTTAACTAATTCTCTTATGGGAGCATTAATTTGAGATCTAGAGATAGATAGTGATGGAGCTGTAGTTTTCTTTAGTATTAGACGTTTCTTTGCCGGTGTAACCGATATATTATAACCTAAGAATTTAGCATATTTAGTTGTCGCATGAGTTATAAGTGTTTTATTTTCATTTAATGTTAGACCTAAAGTTTTTAGATATTCCATTAAGCTGCTTTTTATTTTTTTACAATCATCCTTTGAACCAATAACTCCTAATAATATATCGTCCCCATATCTTACAAATTTTAGTCTTTTGTAATTAGGATCATTAGAAATAAATGCTCTAATTTTTCCCGTTAATATGTCTACTCTTAGTTTTTTTCTTTCTGATAACAGTCTTGCCTTACTCAACTCTCTAGATACTTTTTTATATACGGGATTTATTTTACGTCTTAAACCAACATTAAATGTTTCTGATAAATTTGTTAAGAATTTATCTACTGAATCTAATACAATATTTGATAATATTGGGCTTATTATTGATCCTTGAGATGTACCTACTTTTGATTTATAATAGGTACCATTAACATAATATCCCGCTCTTAATAATTTATAAACTAAACTTATAAATGATGGATCATCTATACGTTCTTTTAATTTATTTATTATTATATTATGTGGAATATTATCATAACATTTTGATATGTCTGATTCTATATATCAATTAACCGAGGAAAAATTATTACGTATATATCAAATAGCATCATGACTTCCTTTTCCAGATCTTCATCCGAAAGAGAAATCACTCATACCAGGATCAAATATAGCATTTAAAACCATATACATAGCTTGTTGTACTATTTTCTCTCTTGGTGATCCTATACTTAATAGTCTTAATCCACCTTTAGGTATCTCTATTTTACGAGTTGGCTTAAATTTAAACTTTCCCGTACCTATATCTTTAGATAGATTATTAAAATAATTTTTACTTATTCCATCTAGAGTTTCTTTGTCTATACCTGTTGTCATATTTCCTGATTTTGATTTTATTATTCCATAGGCCGATTTTAAAACATCTATATCCTTGATTATATGGATTATATCCTTATTAATTAAAATTTTTTCGTTTTGGTTGTCTTTAGCTAATTGTTCTAATTTCTTTAATCCCTCAGGAATAAATGCCTTATAACTATAATTTCTATACCCCTTCATTCGATTATGAGTACACATAAATCTCTTTACTACGAGTATTCCGTTACCTCCATCCTTTCAGATTTCAGGTAATCCCGAATTCTTAGTGTCTCCCCTTGCTTTACTTAGGTTCTCCAATTGCTCGCCATTATCTATGGTTACCTCAATTAATTTCGACTCATTCCTAACCTCAATGTAAAATTTAGAATGTAATTGAGCATTCTCATATAGAGAAGAGGGAAGTCATACCCTGAAACAACTTTGTAAGGAGTTCGTTAACCTAACCATATAAAGCTTAGCTCCGGAGTATTCTTTCAAAACCGTTTTCACATATGCTATTTTCCCACTGGGGTTAGCCCCCTTTTGGTAAATGTGATGCTTTACACAACTTATTAATAAGATCGAAATTTTCGTGACTAGTTTTATTACTAGCAAGGAATAACACCAATGAAACGGCGCACCATTAAACACTTGATTATTTCCATTCAAATATTGTGGATTAGGTCCAGATAACTCCATTCTTATTATTACTGACATTCCTGTAGCTACCATTGCTGATATTAAACCATATCCTAAATATAATATTGCTATATCTTTATGGGATGTACTATACAATCAACGAGTTATATATGTCATGTTTTTTACCATATATTTTTTATATTTTATTTTAAAACAAAAAGATTACCATTTTAATTATTTACTTACCTTAATTATTTTAGACTTATTTTTCTTTTAGGTAAGTTATATCTTATAGTTCAATGGTTAGAACATTACTCTTCTAAAGTAATTATTTGGGTTCGATTCCCAATGAGATAAGATATTATTATTAAAATAGATAATTCAACGTTAATGTTATATAATATAATATAATATAATATAATATAATATAATATAATATTATTCACTACGGTTAAAAAGATAAATCAATCATATAAATAAAATTAAGAAATAAAGAAAGATCCCTATTAATACTGATATAAATATCTAAAGGATGAATAGAAAAAATAAAATAAAGAGTATAGTATAATAGAATAGTATAATAATATAATAAGTATAGTAGAAAAGTATAATAATATAAAGAGTATAGTATAATAAGGCCGCACCTTCGGTGCGGGATAGATATAATAATAGAATGATATAGATAGTATAAGTATAGTATAATGATATATAAATAATGATATAGTATAGTAAGATGATATAATAAATATCTATATAAATATAAAATGATATAAATAATATATAATACTTAGGTAATATATAATAAGTAAATAAGATATAATGTAGTTAATTATAAGATATAATGTAGTTAATTATAAGATATAATATAGATGATATCTCAAACTAATATATAATATAGGAGATGTTATTTTCATCATTTTTAACCTTATTAGTTTTTTCAACTTTAACCAATTCTACTACAATTAATAAAATTGATAGTAATAATAAAATATCATATAGTTCTATAATAGGACATTCTATATTATTAAATAGATTAGGAATATTAGTCTTGAGTTTTATATTAATATTATTTCTAAATTCTATAAATATTATATCCTTAAAACCAGGATTTACATTATTTAATAATTGATTTAGTTTAACTTCTTATAATTTACCTTTAATAATCTTAATCATTTTATTAATTATAGGTTTATTAATATATAATACAAATACAATATATAAAAATACTTCGTTATTATCTCCATATTTAATATTATTAATATTAGCAAATAGTATAGGTTTATTATTATTTCCATTAGTTAATGATTTATTAGCTTTATATATAATTATAGAATTACAAAGTTATTCTTTATATTTATTAACTGGTTTACATAATAGATCATATAATGCATCAAGAGCTTCATTATTATATTTTTTAATGGGTGGTGTTGCATCTGCTATTATATTATTAGCAACTTATTTTATTTATTCATTAACAGGTACTACTAATTTATCAGATTTATTAATATTTAATTCATTATCATCTAATAATAATCTTAATATATATTTTGATATATTATTAATAGCATTATTCTTTAAAATGGGATTAGCACCATTACATCGTTGAAGTATTGCGGTTTATAATTATGCTCCTACTTATATTACTGCTTATATTAGTATAGTAGCTAAAATATCTATTTCTTCTTGAATATTTACAAACGTTATCTTTTTTAATTATCATATATTTATTATCTTTTTTTACTTATCTTTATTTATAGGTTCATATAAACCATTATATCAAATAAATATAAAAACTATATTAGCATATAGTGGATTATTAAATTTTGGTTATATAATATTATCTATTATAACTTATGATATCTCATTTTATATATATATAATACAATATACATTAACTCATTTAATATTATTTTTAAGTATATTAACAGCTAGTCAATATATAAATAAACCAATATCAATATGATCACCATTAATATATATACATCAATTAAAATTACCTAATTTAACATTAGCAATATGTATGATTTTTGCTTTATTTTCATTAATAGGTATACCTCCATTACCAGGATTTTATGCAAAATTATATATATTAATAAGTGCATTAGAAGATAATTATATATTAGAAAGTTTAATATTAATAGTTTGTAGTGTAATAGCTACATATTATTATGCAAATATAATTAAAGTATTAATAACTAGTAGAACAATAAAAGAGGTAGAAGGTAATATAAATAATACATTAGCATATATAATAGCTACAATAACATTATTATTGATATGTTTCTTTATCTTTTTACCATTTATTTCTGAAGGATTATATTTAATAACTATTTAATATGTTTACATTTTATTTATATTTAACTCCTATTATAGCATGTGCATTAATATTAATTAATTATTTAATATCTACATCTAATTCTTATATTGAAAAAGATGGTCCTTTTGAGTGTGGATTTACTTCATATCAACAATCAAGATCTGCATTTAGTGTAGCATTCATATTAGTAGCTATATTATTCTTACCATTTGATTTAGAAATATCATCTATATTACCTTATATTATTAGTGCTTATACTAATGGTATTTATGGTTTAAGTATTTTAATTATCTTCTTATTTACTTTAGTTATAGCTTTTGTTTATGAAATTAATTTAGGTGCTTTAAATTTAGAAAGACGTTATATTAATAAATTGAAAGTATTAAAAACTAGATTAATCTAAGATATATATTCATTTATATTCCCATATCTTATATGCGACCTATAATTATTATCTTTATATAAACCTGTATTAATAGATATCTATAATTATACTTAATTTTATATTTATATGAATATATAGATAGGGTTTTATAATTAATGTAAATAAATAGCATCTTTTAAGTAACCACTAAATAAAATACAGAATACATAAGCTTGTATCATAGCTATAGCAAATTCTAATATAGTTATAGCAATTACACCAGCTAAAGGTATAAATCCATTAAAAAAACCAAGAATAGAAGAGCTCATTAAATTAAGAATTAATGAACCTAATATTAACATTAATAAATGACCAGATAATATATTAGCTGATAAACGTAAACCTAATGATATAGCTTTTGAACTATATGATAAAGTTTCTATTAATACTAAAACTGGTACTAAAGCTAATGGTGTTCCTGTAGGTACAAATAAAGAAAAGAAACCTAATCCATGATTTACTAAACCTATAATAGTTAATCCTAATCATAAAGTTAAACTTAATGATATTATAGCTACTATTTGTGCTGATATTGCAAATGAATATGGAATCATAGATATAACATTAGCAATTAAAATAAAGTTAAATAAAGTAAATATTAAAGGGAAATATATACCTCCACGTGAACCTATTTGACTTTTAATCATATTTAATATAGTATCATATATAGATAATATAACTATACCTCATCTATTTCAACCTAAATAAGTTTTATTTAATATAATATTATATCCATATATAATTAAACTAACTATAATTAAATATATGATATAATTAGATATACTTAATGTTATTATATTATTAATAGTTAATAAAGGTTTAATTTCAAATTGATCTAATGGTGAAAAAAACATGAGACTTTTTATTTCCTTAATTACTTATATGTATTAAGGTCTAAGTTATATTTATATATACTCTACTAGGTAGAATTTTATAATTTTATTATTATATTTCTAGCTATTAATAATCTTAAAATATTAGGTAATAAATATTTTGAAGTTATATATATTAATATAGTTAATATCAATATACCAAAAGTTAATAAATGTAAAAAATAAAATGGAACTAATTGTGGCATTATTAATTAATTAATTAAAGGGATAATTTTTTTAACTATTTATCTTCAGATTGAAGGGATTTGAACCCCCATATTTCTACACCCAATGTAGATACGTTACCTATTACGCAACAATCTGTTAGATATATCAAGATTAAGTTAAATTTAAATCTATATATATAATTATATAAATCAAAGTATATGAATATGGACTTGAAATCAAATAGAACATTGAGGGAATTGAACCCTAAAAGAACTAATTTGCAATCAGACTATTCAACCATGAATTACAATGTTCATTATGACAAACGTGACTCGAACACGTATTATAGTATTGGAAGTACCAGAGTTTAACCAATTAACTTATTGTCACTTAATACCATTATAAATTATAACTTACCTTTATATCTAATATATTACAAAAATTATAAATAAAGAATCCGTAATTATAATCAGCCCTAAGGTATTAAACTTATCTAAGCAACAAGTGGCAATTTTATCCCTTTGTTATTCGTTTTCTTTTACTTACCTTTACCCTTGTTTTACCTATATCATCTTTATAATATATATATATCTACATATTATTCTTATTTATTACATTTATCTACTTCTTTATTTCTTTATCTTTCTATTTCATATTACTCCCTTATAATATATATCTACCTACATATGAATATATTTATTCCCACATCTTCGATGCGGCTTAATATTGATATAGAAGAAAACTAATAACATAGAATATTAAATACAAAGGTTGAATACTAAATAAATGTCTTTTATTATACCTGAAATTATATCCCGCACCTTCGGTGCGGCCTATTGAATTTAAATTATAATACCTGGTAAACTTATATTTATATCTAAAGATTATAAGTAATTAAGACCTTTAATATTAGATAACCCTGAATAAAATTTAGTTCTGATAGTTATTTATATTATACCATTTAATTAAATATTAATTTATATTTATCTAAGATCACTATAATTAGTTAACTCGTAAATTACATTATATAAGTTATGTTAATTATAATAGCTATAGCCCAGCTAAGTTGGGCCATTATATTAAAGACTTAAGATTTATTTCCCGTGATTTTCATTAGTTTTAAAAGTATTATTTTATATCGGTTATTAATTATCTATCTTAATGGTTAAATTTTATATCTGAAATAATATCCCGCACCGAAGGTGCGGCCTATTTTACTTCTTTTTTTCTTTTTTCTCTTTTATATCTCTTTTAATATATATATACCTATACCTATACCTATATACATATCATTTCTATCTTATTTCTATTTTTTCTATTCATTAGATTATTATCCCTTATTTATTATATCTATCTATATATACCATTTTTATCCCTAAATAAATTTATAAAAGGTGGAACTATTATATATAACTTATATCTATATATAACTTATATCTATATATGACTTATATCTATATAAATATATAATTATTTCTACATATATATATATATATTTACTTAAATTATTTTATTTTATTTTATTTTATTTAGGTGGAACTATTATATATAACTTATATCTATATAAATATATAATTATTTATATATAAATATTATCTACATATTATTTATATATCTTATTTATTATATTTAGATATCTCTTATTTTTATTCTATCTTTATCATATTTATAACCACAATGGGATTCGAACCCATATAAATACTGTGAAGTAGTATTATCATAACCAATTAGATCATATAGTCAAAATATCGTATTGAGGAATCGAACCCCACACCTTCCGATTACAAAACGGACGCTATGCCTGGTTAGCTTATACGACTAAGCTTAAGAAAGGAATTGAACCTATATTAGATACATATGAGGTATCTGTTCTAACCATTGAACTACCTAAGCAAAGGATAACTACTGAGAATTGAACTCAGATAAATTGCGCCACATACAATTGTTCTACCTTTGAACTATAGTTATCATAATGAGGAGAGACTGAATCGAACAGTCGCAGCACAAAGGCACTAAAGTTACAATTTAGCTCTAATTACCAACATTAGAATCTCCCCTTTATTACGGTTAATAGGAATCGAACCTACACGATATTAATCCTAACATTTTAAGTGTTATATGTCTACCATTTCATCATAACCGCATTTTATATAAATTAGTTTAATGAGAATCGAACTCATATTTATCGATTATCAATCAATCTCTCTACCATTGAGATATAAACTAAATAAATGAATAAATAAATAAATCCCGATCAGGTTCCCCTAACCGAACCGTATTTCAACTTACAGCAAGTCCTTTAAATATAAACTCAATAAGTCCCTCATAAATTTTATAAGGATCAGGGGTCAAAATTAAATTTCTTGCTGTTGATGAGTGGTTAGTACGAAGTAGCAAAAAATTTCACCGTAACTCTATTGTTTACGATTACTAGCAATTCCTCCTTTATGTAACCGAATTTCAGATTACAATCCATAAATGAAACTATGTCTTTTTCTTAATATTTAATTTTACTTAATATGACCGCACCTTCGGTGCGGTCTTAATTTAATTGTTATTAATATTGTAACACGTCGATAGCCCATCTCATTAGGGTCATCATGATTAGTCTTCAACCTCTACTTCCTATAATTTTACAATTATACTTATCTTTATTATTAGAAAAGGGTTACGTTCATTCAATAACTTAATATTAAACCTCACGGCATGAACTGACGACAACGATGTAACGCCTGTAAAATATTCAATAGATGGTAAGGTTTTTGGAGGATCATCCAATTAAATGACATGTTCCACTGCTTGGGACTACAACCGTCTAATGTCTTGTATTTCACCCTTGCGAGCGTACTAGTCAGGCGGAATACTATTCATTTTCATTTTTCTTTTTATTGTATTCATCGTTTACTGCTACGACTAAATGGGTATCGAATCCATGTCGCTACCGTAGCCTTCATCTCACAACGTCAATAATTTTAAGTAATCTCTTTATAGTCTTAATGTTTTCTTAGGATTTTATCCCTCTAACTTTAATTCTTATTACCCTTTTATTATTCTATATTTATTATACGTTCTACAGATCCTTTAAGCCATTCTGATCAATGCTTGCCCTCTATGTCTAACCGCAGCTGCTGGCACATATTTTAGTTAGGACTCTTTCATAATTAGTATCATTATTACTATTATTTAGAAATTTATAGTTTATCTTTTATTAATTCTTTTTTTAATATTTTTCTCGTAGATAACTTGATCAGTCGTTAGACCATTGTCAAAGATTCCCCACTGCTGCTCTTTATAAGAGTTGATTTATATCAATGTGGCCGTTGTGACGTTTATCATCGGCTTCAGTTCCATGGCTAGAAATATCTATTACCTACATCTGTATAAGATTAATTAATTATCTTATAATACTCACCTTAACGCTTAATTTATTAACTTGCATGTGTTATGTCTCTACATAGCATTAGATCTGAACCAACATCATGTTCTCTTTATTTTAATAATTTTATAATTAAATTACTCAGAATTGAACTGAGATACATCCATTATGAGTGGATTGCTCTACCATTGAGCTATAATTCATTTATGCAATAAATAGATTTGAACTATTATAATAAAGGCATGAGCTTTATATGTTACCAATTACATTATATTGCTTACCTTTTTTTATTATTAAATGACATAGTAAGAATCGAACTTACATAATAATATTCGTAATATTATACACTAACCATTATGTTATATGTCAATTAACGGATAACCAGCGAATCGAACGCTGATAGCTATTTAAGCAACTACGTAGCAAGTAGATTAGTTTACCAATACCGAGTTATCCTTCGTATCGCATCAGATTCGAACTGACATCTCTTATAGTGACATTATAAGGCTTTACCTTTAAGCTACCAATACTTATCTGAGTCGATATGATTCGAACATATATAAACCTAGCTCAAATCTAGGTGACTTGCCAATTAGTCTACAACTCATTATCTTATTTATCTATCTTACCTATATATATGAATATATTTTATACATTAAATTACTTCCTTCTCATATTATATTTAATATATAATTAGGAAATAAACCAAAGAAAATAGTTGGTAATATTAATGATAACATTAAAAAGCTTTCTCTATAAGTACAATCTGATGTTAATTTTATATATGGTGTTTTTATTCCACCTGTTAATCTATTTGTTATTTTCATTTGATATGAAGCAGATAATAATACAGATAATGTAGCTAATGCTCCTAATATTGGTGCTCTATTAATTGAACCAGTTAATGATAACATTTCACCGATAAAATTTAAAGATAATGGTGTACCCGTATTACAGAAACTTAATATAATTAAATATATAGCTAATAATGGCATATAAGTTAATAAACCTTGATAATAATATATTAATCTATTATGATATCTATCATATAAAATACCACCAACAATAATAAATAAACCAGGAGATACAAAACCATGAGCTAAAGATAATATTAAACTACCTGATATACCAGTTAATGTATTAGATAATATACCTAATATACATACAGCCATATGAGATATAGAACTATAAGCTATAATAACTTTTAGATCTGTTTGTCTTAATGTTATTATTGATGTATAAATTATAGTTATAACACATAAAACATATACTAAAGGTGTATATAATATAGCAGCATCAGATAATGTAGGTAATATTAATCTAATTATAGCATAAATAGCTAATTTTAATATAACTCCTGCTAATAATATTGATCCTGCTAATGGTGATTCTGAATGAACTACAGGTAATCAAGTATGTACTGGTGCTAATGGTGTTTTAACAGCTATACCTATAGATATAGCTAAAAATAAAATACATTGTAAATCTATAGATAAAACTAATAAACTTGTAGCTTGATAATCAGTATTATTTAATAATATTTCATATATAGTTATAGCTAATAACATAAATAAAGATGAGAATAATGTATAAATTAATATATAATCAGCAGCTTTATCTTTATTAGTAGCTCCATATAAACCTATCATAATAAATAAAGGAGCTAAAGATGCTTCAAAATAAATATAAAAAGAAGTCATATCTTGACACATAAAATTAATTAATAAAATTATACCTAAATTAAAGACTAATTCAAAGAATAATGTGTTCTTTATATTATTTCAATTAGATATAATTGATAAAGGTATAAGATAAGCAGTTAATAATATTAAAATATCTGCAATACCATCAGTTGTATAAAATACATTTATTTCTGATCAATCATATAAAGTAGGTATAGCTAATAAACCACTAGCTATTAAGATTATATGTTTAGATAATTGGTTAAATAATCTTGAACTTAAAGAAGTAAAAGAAGATAAAAAGAAGTAAATAAAGGTCATAAATTTATATTTAGATTTTAAACATTAATATGACTAAAGGGAGTTGAACCCTTAATTTATTAGACCTAAACTAATCGCGTTTACCTATTTCGCCATAGTCATAACGGATGCAACATGATTCGAACATGTGGACTATTAAGTCTTAATAACTCAAGTATTACGCTTTAAACCACTCAGCCATACATCCTTACCTAAATATTATTTATAATTTATATATATATAGTTGAAGAATATTTATCAAAGGTATGATAATGAAATAATATGCAATTAGTTTTAGCAGCTAAATATATAGGAGCAGGAATATCAACATTAGCTTTAGGTGGATCATCAATAGCTATAGCTTTAGTTTTCGTAGCTTTAATTAATGGTACATCACGTAATCCTTCATTACGTTCAACATTATTTCCTCAAGCTATTTTAGGTTTTGCATTAGCAGAAGCTTGTGGATTATTTGCTTTAATGATAGCTTTCTTATTATTATATGCAGTTTAATATTCATATATGGAATAAAAGTTATTAGATTAGTGGTAAAATCATAGTTCTTACACAACTAAAACATAGGTTCAATTCCTATATAACTTATAAGAGTATAACTTAATGGTAAAGTATTTGTCTTCAACACAAATAATAGTAGTTCGATTCTACTTACTCTTGTTTTGCTTTTGTAGCTTAAATGGTAGAGCATTCGCTTGAAGCGCGACTAGTGTAAGTTCAATTCTTTCCGAAGGCATTTTGAGTTAATAGTCTAATGGTTAAGACAATTACCTTTTAAGTAATTCATATTGGTTCAATTCCAATTTAACTCAATAAAAATTTTATATATCAATATTTTTTTTTTCTTTTTATGACTAATTCTATAAGAGGTTATATACAATTACATCCTTTTCATTTAGTAAGCCCATCTCCTTGACCTTTATATACTTCTTTTGTTTTAATGAATTTAGCTTTAACTATTGGTTTAACTGCTCATAATTATATAAATAATAATTATTATATTTTATTAAATATTATAAGTATTTTATATGTATTAACATTATGATTTAAAGATGTTGTAGCTGAAAGTACATATTTAGGTGATCATACTAAAACTGTTAAAAATGGATTAACACAAGGTTTTTATTTATTTGTTATTAGTGAAATTTTAATTTTTGCTTCTTTATTTTGAGCATATTTACATTCATCATTAAATCCTACTATGGAAATTGGTATGTCTTGACCACCTATAGGTATAAAAGCTATATCACCAAGTGAATTACCTTTATTAAATACTATCATTTTATTAGCTTCTGGTGTTACTATAACTATGGGACATCATGCTTTAATTAATAGTAATAGAAAAGATACATTATATGGTTTCATATTTACTACTTTATTAATTATTATATTTGTTATATTACAAATATTTGAATTCATATTTTCTGAATTTACTATTTCTGATGGTGTATATGGTTCAACTTTTTATGCATTAACAGGTTTACATTTCTTTCATATGAATAGTATAGCTATAATGTTAATGGTATGTGTATGAAGAATATATAATTATGATTTTACTAATAATAGTCATGTATTTATAGAAATGACCGTTATATATTTACATGTATTAGATATATTATGATTATTTATATATATAATATGTTATTGATGAGGTTCATAAATATATTCATATATAATTTAATGGCCACCCACTGGGTGGCTATCATTATATTTAAATAGATAGATAGATAGATAGATAGATAGATAGATAAAATTAAAGATAATTAATTAATTAATTAAACATAAAGATAATAATAGGTATCAATTAATAAAGGTTAATAAAGAAAAGAATGAATAAGATATATAATATATATGATATAATATATTAATTAAGATATGATATAATATATAGTAGTATATAAATATATAATTATAATAGTAGTATATAAATATATAATTATAATAGTAGTATATAAATGTATAATTATAATATAGTAATATATAAAGAAATAATTATCTAATGAATAAGTAATAAAAAAGAGTAAGATATATAAAAGGTATTAGATATAATATAATATATAGAACTAAATATGGATCCCTTAGCCAAACTATTAAGGTTGTCAAATATTAGTCACCATACATTATAATTTACTTATCATACGGCTCTCTATAACCTTTATTAAGATTAAGATACAAATCTCTGAGTTATATCTTTAGGTATTTATAGTTTATTAAATAATATAAAGTACCTTTGATAGGTTTTAGATCTTTCATTATTCTTATTTATTTATTATAACAGTAGCTAATTAAATACTTTATAAGTAAATATAAGGGATAAAAGAAAAAATCAAATATTCATTTTATAATTATCTGGTTTTAATATTTTAAGTATATAATAAGCATTATAATTATAAAAATCTTTAATAAAACTTCCCGGCCTGATAAACTTTACCTCTAGTCGGTAAACTATATTTATGAGTAAAATAACAACTCTAATAATATAGAAAATATATACTGTTAATTTAGCTTTATTAAAAGTAAATGAATAATAATTTAAGTAATATCTAATAACACTATTAGCTAAATGTATTATTTGTAGAGGACTTTATTAAGTAAATCGATATTTTCCTATATATTTTTTAGGTTATTTATTTAAATAGAAACCCAGCTTTAGTTAATTTAGTTTTAATTATATCCATAAAAAAAACCAGAAGAATGTCTAAGATATTTATTTACCATATATATTAGGTCGCACCGAAGGTGCGGGTAATTGTAACACTTGAATGTTTAATATAAGTTCCTAAAAATAAAATACGTTTTTTGTATATTAAATCTAACTCATTTAAACAATAATTTTATTAAAAATTAATATAGAATCTTTATAAGATACATTAATTGCTACTATTCTATCATCTACATATCTTATATAATATAATTTACGAGTTAATTCATTTTTTTGTTTCTATTAATACTCCTTAGTTATATAGCTAATTTTATTAATTTTCACCTTGTTTACTAACTTTACTTAATTTATGTTGATAACTTCTGTATTTATTATCCTTTATAATCTATTTCATCTTTAATTTTTATCATAAATAAATCCAATTGATAAATATTAGCTAATATAGGACTTATTATTTTACCTATAATATCTGTTTTACATTTATATTTATATAAGTTATACGCATTTTATGATAAATTCAATTAATTTTTTTAGATAATTGATCTATTCATAAAGTATAATCTTTGAATAACTACCTGAACTAATTTATCTTCAGGTTTACCTAATATTAATGGTCTTTATTCATTTATATATTTAAGTATACTAGATATAAATTTAAAACTCCCGCCCCGCCCCGGAGGGGCGGCCTATATATAATAGTTACAATCAAACATATAAGGTAAGTAAAATTCAATTATCTCTAAAGGAAATAAAAAGTAGGATAATTATATCATATCTATTATGACCGAAGGATAATTTTAGGGTAAATATTAATTCTTATGTTAATAAATAAATAAGTTATTCGAAGAAGGTTTATATCATATATAAAGTAAAATATAGATAAAAATAATATAATTTCCTAGATGGTGTATATAAGGGTTATAGTAAAGCCGTCCCGGAGGAAGGATAAATTAATATGATCATATATCTATTTATAAATAAAAGATTTATATAAAGGCTAATTAAATAGAATATTAAATATCAATAATAATACATATTTGTTATATCAAATGTATTATCTATATATATTTAACCTATTCACCTAAAATGTAAATGGCACAGGGTGGCTGGCTATCACCCAGCAAAGCTGGTAGATTTTAGGTGTGATGGTAGCCTAGATAATATATATCAGGTAGCCCCGTAGGAAGGATTAATTAAATAAGATCATATCTATGATGGTTGTAAATCAATTAAATATATGGTGATATAAATTAATGATAGCCACCCTGTGAATGGTCATTTAATATAGTAAAATAAGCATAAAGATATAATAAAGTCTAATTTAAGATACCTATTAATACTGGTATATTAATAAAAGAATAAAAGATAAGATATAATGTATAATAGTAGTAATGTATTGATATAGTAGTAATGTATAGATATAATGTAGTAATGTATAGATATAATAATCTAATGAATAAGAAATATAAAATAGTAAGATATAAAAATAAGAAAGTAATAAATAGATAAAAGAATAGTAAGAACGATAAAGATAAATAAGATATATATAAGTAGTAAGTAGGGATAAAAATAAGATATAGGTTATAGATAAAATAACAAACCCCCAGCTAGCTGGGGGATAAGAAATGTATATAAACCTAAAATATATATAATAGTAACAATAAATTATATAAGGTAGGTAAAAATCAATTATCTCTCTACATATTAGTTAATATAAAATATACTTAATAATATGAACCTTATTATATTATATTATATTATATTATACCTATTATTTATCTATATCATATATAAAGTAAAATATAGATAAAAAGATATGATATTATAAGATGATAAATAGAAAAGTTATATGGAAATCGAGATGGTATAAATAATAAATAGAAAGAAGGATAAATAAATATGATCAATTAATAAATAAAAATATCAATAATAATAAATATTTATTATATCAATAGTATAATCTATATATATTTAACCAATTTACCTAAATTCGCCCAGCTTTGCCATTTACATTTTAGGTGTGATGGTAGCCTAGATGATATATATCATAAGTTGTAATAAGGATTAATTAAATAAGATCATATCTATGATGATTGTAAACCATAAAATAAAAAAAAAGTAAAAATATGATGATATAAATTAATGATAACAGGGAATATATTAATAAACTATGTTAGTTAACAAATATAGTAAATAACTTAAATATATGGTCACTCTTTGTGAGGTTAATATAATATAATATAATATTTTAGGTATAAAAACTATTCAATAAATTTAGGTAAAATAAAACCATAACAAAAGCTACTAGAAAAGTAAATTAAAAGGAATTATGGCCCAGCTTTGCTGGGCGATAGGCACCCTGTGGGTGGCCATTAAATATAAATATATATATCTATTTTATAAATTATTGCTACAATTACCTATTGAGAAATTTATTATTCCCTTAATAAATAATGACATTTAAGAATCAGCTATAGGATTAAGTTAATTAGTTTTATATTACAGATATAGATTAAATATATGGTCACTCTTTGTGAAGTAAATATATTGCGAGTAATATTAATTTCTTTATATGTATATGATTCTTTAGGTATATAAACTATTAAGTTAATTTATAATGACATTTAAGAATCAGCTATAAGATAAAGTTAATAGATAGAGATAAACTAAAATAAGAGTCCCGGCTACCGATATAATAACCCCGAAAAGGCCGAAGGATATTTTTGGGGAAAGGGTAAAATACGAAAAGATAAATAAGTACCCATAAAATAACAACTTCCCAGCTTGCTGGGGGAAATGATAAGATATCGTAGGCCGCCCCGCCCCTCCGGGGCGGGTTATATAAATAATATAAATCATATATGTAAAGTTATAAATAGAATAACCTAGCACGAAGTGCGTATTGAAAGAGGATTAAAATAAAAAAGGAGTCCCGGTTACCGATATAATAGTAAGAATTAAAAATTAAATAGAAGTAATAAAAAAATTCTTAAGTAACATTATCCGGTTTGGTGGAGAATAAAGAGTCCAATAAAAAAGGCCGGAGAAAATAAACTAGCACGAAGTGCATATTAAAATATAACGAAAATTAAATATAAGTAACTAAATATATATTGCGCAGAATGCGCGAAAAGAAATGTAAAATTTACATTATCCGAAGGAGTAGTAAGAAGGAATAAGGTGCGGGCAAACCTAAATAACTAAATATATACTGCGCAGAATGCGCGAAAATAATGCATATATAAAAGTAACCCGCAGGGCATAGTAATAAGGAAAGTTTAAATAGAAGGAATAAAACTTACAAAAGTAATCCGAAGGAGTATTAGGAATGAAATAAAAAAGGCCGGAGAAAATAAATCAGCACGAAGTGCATAGTGAAAGATCATTAAAATAAAAATGAAATTTGTAGTAAGAAGAAATATAAGAAAAGAGTATAAATTTAGCCATCCAGTCCAACAAAAATAAAATTTAAAAAGGGTAAACCCCCAAAATCTGCGATTTTTTATTGTTATTATACAATTATAAATCGTTTAAATAAACTATAATTTACTATAATGGCCACTCACTGGGTGGCTGGCATTAATTGATCTTATATTATAAGATATATAAGTCAACCTATTAATTTAAAATTTCTTCTTTATTTATTTCATACTTAAATTTTAATTATAAAATACCCTTATAATTACTTATTTCTTTAATATCCCGCACCTTCGGTGCGGTCTAATTAACTTATTTGTATTTTACCTTTATTTATATATTTACTTACCTATGGTTGATTTAAGTAGTTATATATTTACATATCGGGCATTTATATTTTAATTTTAATAAATATCATATCCACTAGCAAAGCTGGTAGTATTTATATGTTATAAGAGCTTATACTATATATTCTGATTATCTTTATTTATATAAGTCTTTTATATCTATCTTATATAATACATATTTATCTTTACTATACCTGTTATTATTTATACCATATCTCTCTCGCACCTAAGGTGCGGTTTAAATAATATATCTCCCTATCAAATATCTTATTTTTATATTATCTATATTTATAATATTTTATTATCTATCATATTAATCACTCCCCCCAAAAATAGACTATTATTTATTCTGTTTTAAATTTATATCTAGTATACTTAAATATATAAATGAATAAAGACCATTAATATTAGGTAAACCTGA